ATTCATTGTAATTTTTCTAGGTTTTTAATTTAATTTAATTTTTAATTTTCAATAAATAATCAATATATTATATAAATAGTACTATAATATATAGTAAGAGTTTAAATTTTTAGAAAAATAAGTAATAGTAATTAAGAATATGTTAACGAATACACAAGTTTTAGTAGCATTAACCTTAGCAATTATACCAGCATTATTAGCATTTCGTTTAGGTAAAACATTGTATTCATAATTTTAATTAGAAAATACAAACTTTTATTTTTACATTAATGATATATATGTATATTTTAATTTAATTGTATATATGTGTATATAGATAAGTTATAAATATTTTGATTAATTAAATCTGGAATGAATAAAGAAAATTTAAAACGTATAAGTACCCCAATATTCCCTTTTACTGCAATTGTTGGACAGGAAGAAATGAAGCTTGCTTTAGAATTAAATGTAATTGATCCTAAAATTGGTGGTGTAATGATTATGGGAGATAGAGGAACTGGCAAATCCACTACCATAAGAGCTATTGCAGATTTATTACCTGAAATTGAAGTTATTAAAGATGATCCTTTTAATCGTCACCCTGAAGATGAAACACTGGAAAATTCTGAAACTGAATTTATAAAAATCCCTATGGTAGATTTGCCTCTAGGAGCTACTGAAGATCGAGTGTGTGGAACAATTGATATTGAAAAAGCTCTAACAGAGGGTGTAAAAGCATTTGAACCTGGTTTACTAGCAAAAGCTAATCGAGGTATCCTATACGTAGATGAAGTTAATTTATTAGATGACCATTTAGTTGATATTTTATTAGATTCTGCAGCGTCAGGCTGGAACACAGTCGAACGAGAAGGGATTTCTATACGACACCCAGCACAATTTGTTCTAGTTGGTTCAGGTAATCCGGAAGAAGGGGAATTACGCCCCCAATTACTTGACCGTTTTGGAATGCATGCCGAAATAAGAACTGTTAAGGATCCTGATTTAAGAGTAAGAATCGTAGAAGAAAGAACTTTATTTGATTTAAACCCTTATGCTTGGGTAGATAAATATAAGGATCAACAGGATTTATTAAAGCAAAAAATTGTTGATGCCCAAAGTATTTTAGATACTGTTGAATTACCTTATGACTTTAGGGTAAACATTTCCAAGGTATGTAGTGAGCTTGATGTTGATGGGTTACGAGGAGATATAGTTACTAATAGAGCTGCTAAGGCGTACGCTGCATTCGAAGGGAAAAAAAATGTTTTAATGGAAGATATCCAGAAAATTATTGTTTTATGTTTACGTCACCGTCTAAGAAAAGACCCTTTAGAATCAATTGATTCTGGTTATAAAGTTAAAAAAGTTTTTGAAGAAATCTTTGAGATCGTATAATATAATCAATTAATTAAAGTGAATGGTATCATTTAAAATTTGATACCTTTCTTTTATTATTTAACTAGTAACTAAAGTAATTATAAGATTATATGCTATAATTATAGTATAAGAATAAGGCCGGGATAGCTCAGTTGGTAGAGCAGTGGATTGAAGATCCTCGTGTCACCAGTTCAAATCTGGTTTCTGGCAATTAAGTTTAATTGTGTTTGATAAACTTTTAATTTCAAGAGTTAATTATATTTATGGGTAAGGTTTATGATTGGTTTGAAGAAAGATTAGAAATTCAATCAATTGCTGATGATATTACTAGTAAGTATGTTCCTCCGCATGTTAATATTTTTTATTGCTTTGGAGGTATTGTTTTTACATGCTTCTTAGTTCAAGTGGCAACAGGGTTTGCAATGACATTCTATTACAGACCTAGTATTAGTGAGGCCTTTTCTTCGGTTGAATATATTATGACTGAAGTAAACTTTGGATGGTTAATTCGATCTATTCATCGTTGGTCTGCAAGTATGATGGTACTTATGTTAATTTTACACGTTTTCCGAGTTTATTTAACTGGAGGATTTAAAAAGCCTCGTGAATTAACATGGGTTACGGGAGTAACTCTAGCAGTTACAACAGTATCTTTTGGTGTGACAGGTTATTCATTACCATGGGACCAAGTAGGATTTTGGGCATGTAAAATTGTAACAGGAGTACCTGAGGCTGTCCCTATTATTGGACCCCCAATAGTTCAACTATTACGTGGAGGAGTTAGTGTAGGACAAAACACATTAACACGATTTTATAGTGCGCATACCTTTGTTTTACCATTAGTTGCAGCTGCACTAATGATTACACATTTCTTAATGATAAGAAAACAAGGTATTTCAGGACCATTATAAAAACAAAAATATTATTAAATACGATTTATTAAAAAAATAAAATTTTAGTTTTTAATATATATATATATAAATATAATAATAGGAGATATTATATGTCAATCTTAAAAAAACCGGATTTAACCGATCCTAAATTACGTGCTAAATTAGCAAAGGGAATGGGCCACAATTATTATGGTGAACCTGCTTGGCCTAATGATATTTTTTACATGTTTCCTATCTGTATTTTAGGGACTTTTGTGTTAGTTATTGGGTTAGCCGTGATGGAGCCTTCAGCTTTAGGTGAAAAAGCTAATCCATTCGCAACTCCATTAGAAATCTTACCTGAATGGTATTTTTTCCCAACGTTTAATTTATTACGCGTATTACCAAACAAATTATTAGGTGTTTTAGCTATGGCTGCTGTACCATTAGGCTTAATAACAGTACCTTTTATCGAAAATGTTAATAAATTCCAGAATCCATTTAGAAGACCAGTAGCTTCAACTGTCTTTTTAATAGGAACGTTTGTTGCTATATGGTTAGGTATTGGAGCTTGTCTACCAATAAGTAAAGCAATAACATTAGGTTTATTCTAAAACTAAAAAGAAAGAAAATTTAAATAATACTAATTATTTAATCTTTAGTTTTGCTAGACTTTAAACGCTTAAAAGTTTTTCAAGTATTTAAAGTCTAGTAGTATTAAATTTTAAAAGTTTTTTTTACATCATCTATTGCACTTTTTAAAATAGTTTCAGCTTCGCTAGTTAATTGTTTTGAAGAATTTACAATTTCCAGGTATTCCGGTTTAGAATTTGTTATATACTCACGAAGATTTTTTATATAAGTTGGAATTTCAGCAATTTCTAAATCATCTAAAAATCCATTCGTACCAATGTATATAATAGCTACTTGCTCAGCTACAGGGATTGGTGAATTTTGCGCTTGTTTTAAAATTTCTCGTAATCGTTGACCTCGAGCTAGTTGAGCTTGCGTTGCCTTATCTAAATCTGAAGCAAATTGTGAGAATGCTTCAAGCTCATCAAATTGTGCTAATTCTAGTTTTAGCTTTCCTGCTACTTGTTTCATAGCTTTTATCTGTGCTGCAGAACCTACTCGAGATACTGAAATACCAACATTGATTGCAGGACGTAACCCAGCATTAAATAGGTCCCCTGATAAAAAGATTTGCCCATCAGTAATTGAAATAACATTAGTAGGGATATATGCAGAAACATCCCCAGCTTGAGTTTCAATAATTGGTAATGCAGTCATACTGCCACCACCAAGTACATCATTTAATTTTGCTGCACGCTCTAATAAACGAGAATGTAAATAAAAAACATCCCCTGGATAAGCTTCTCGGCCAGGTGGGCGACGTAATAATAAAGACATTTGACGATAGGCTGATGCTTGTTTTGATAAGTCATCGTATATTACTAAAGTATGCTTACCAGTATACATAAAGTATTCAGCAATTGCTGCACCTGTATAAGGCGCAATATATTGTAATGTTGCAGGTTGATCTGCGTTTGCAGCAACAATTACAGTATAATTTAAGGCTTCTCTTTCTTGTAAATTAGTTACAGCTTGTGCAACAGAAGAGGCTTTTTGACCAATTGCAATATAAACACAAATAACATCTTGTCCTTTTTGGTTAATAATTGTATCTAGAGCAATAGAAGTTTTTCCAGTTTGTCTATCACCAATAATTAATTCACGTTGGCCTCTACCAATTGGAATCATAGCATCAATGGCAGTAATACCAGTTTGTAATGGCTCACAAACAGATTTTCTACTAATAATACCAGGAGCCATTGATTCAATAAGACGTGTTTCTGTTGAAGCTGCCTCACCTTTACCATCAATTGGTATAGCTAAAGGATCTAAAACTCGACCTAATAAGCTCTCACCTACAGGAATTTGAGCAATTCGACCTGTTGCTTTTACTGTACTTCCTTCTAAAATTTCTCGTCCATCACCCATAAGAACCGCCCCAACATTATCATTCTCTAGATTTAATGCGATACCAATTGTACCTTCATCAAATTCTAGTAATTCACCAGCCATTACTTCATCTAATCCATAAACACGAGCAATCCCATCCCCAACCTGCAGTACAGTTCCAATAATATCAATATTTAAATCGGTACTATAATCTTCAATCTGTTTTCTAATAATATTACTTATTTCATTAGGGTTTGTCATAAGATACTCAATTTTTTTTCTTCCTTGAATAAGAACTTTAAATTACAGAAAAACTAGGATAAAATAATTTTATTCCTTAGTTACAAGAAAAACTAGAGAAACATCTTTAGGGAAATCATTATTATTATAAGTTTTAATTTAATAAGTTTATTTCCATTTGTTTCGCTAGGCTTTCTAATTCTCCACGCAAACTTAAATCAATAATTTTAGAATCAACTTTAATAATAAAGCCACCTAAAATTTCTTTATCGACACGGAATGTTACATTGATTTTAGAGTAATAAACTTTAGAAGTTGTAAATTCCGGACCTAGTAATATTTTAAGCTTTTCTATTAGTTGTGTTTTTTGGTCTTTGCTTAATATAGAGGCAGAATAAACCTCAACAAATTTAAGACAAACAAAATCATAAGCTTTATTTAAAAAAGTTTGGGTAATGATTTGAAGAAAACCTATCCTTTTTTTATCTACTAGAAGCATTAAAAAATTTTTTGTTGTAGAACTTGTTTTCTTTGATAAACACTTTTCCAAAACATTTTTTTTATCCTTATCTAGAATCAAAGGATTAGCTAAATATTTTTCTAATACTGGAGTTAATTTTAATATTGTTAATAAATTCTCCATATCAAAAATAATTTGAAAGAAAACTTGAGTATCAGCATTCTCTTCTTTTAAATACAAATTTAAACCTAATTGTAATAAAGCTTCTGAATACGGATTTGCTATTTTTGAACCAAACATTGTGTTAGCCATTTTTAGTCTCCTAATTGCATTATTTTCCGATTTACAATAGCAGATTGTTCCACTTTTCCTAATTGTTTTTGAAGTTTTAAAATAACACGGTTTAAGGCTTTTTTAGAAACTTCCTTAATAACATCATTGAAAATCTTATTCTCTCGATTACGTAAAACTACTATTGCTGTTGTAAACTTTTTAGAAAGATCTTCTTTTCCTTGATCCCATTTAAGCTTTAAAACATTCTGCTTTGTAACTTCCATTTGATGATTTATCTCTTTAATGATGATATCCATTTGTGCCCACTGTTTTTTAGCTTCATTATAACGTTTGTTAGAATCTGCTAAACGAGTTTCCGCATTTTGTATATCGTCTACGATTTTTTTTTTACGCGCTGTAAGGTTTTCTGTTAAAAAGTTTTTTATCACAACAAAAAGGATTACCAGTAACAAGATTATATTTATAACGTTTGTTTCAAATATATCCGTATTTAATGCTACTCCAAAATTTTCACTTGATGCAAAGTACTCTAGATAACTTTTCATTTTTTTATTAATTAATTAATATTTCTAAATTTTCATATGCGCTATTTATTCTTAAAAAAGAAAAGTATATTTAAGTAAGAAGCTTTGCCATAATTTGGCTACTTAAAGAATCAATTTCATTATCAAAACTTGTTAATATGCTATCCTTGTTATTTTCAAAATTTTCAGTTGTTTCAATTAAAAATTTATCAATAAAAAGTTGAGAAGACTTCATTTTTTCCTCTAAAATATCTTTATATAGCTTTTGATAAGTTAATAAATCTAATTTAGCTGCTTTACGCGCTTTGGATGTTTTCGTTTCATATTTTACATTTAATTGGTTAGACTTTGTTAGTACACTCGTAGCTTCATCTAAACTTTTTTTAATATAAAGATTTCGCTCATCAATAGTATCTAAAAGAGGTGTATATAAGATAAAATTTAAAATGAACATAAAAAGTACAAATTGTAATGCTATAATTGGCAATGTACCATCAAAATCGAATAGTCCTCCAGTTTTTTCGGTTCCTATTATTAAAATGGAGTTATAGTTATAAAACATCTTTATAGTTTTAGTATTAAAAATAAAATTTTTGTGGGGAAAGGATAACTGATTGATAGTAATAGCCAAGACGTTTATACTTATATGTATTGAAAACGTCTTAGCTATTGTTTACTAACTAGTAAATGGGTTTGCAAATAATAAAGCTAAAGCTACAACTAGCCCATAAATTGTTAAAGCTTCCATGAAGGCGAAACTTAAAAGTAAAGTACCACGGATTTTATTTTCTGCTTCTGGTTGACGAGCAATACCTTCAACAGCTTGACCAGCAGCAGTACCTTGACCAATTCCAGGCCCAATCGCAGCTAAACCAACAGCAAGACCAGCAGCTATAACAGATGCAGCAGAAACAATTGAATCCATATAATTTATTCATGGGTTAGATAAGAAAAAATTAACAAATTTCTAATAGGGTCCTTTAAATATTAAAAATACTACTATAATACTTAATTAGAATTAATGCCCTTCAACAGCCTCAGCAATGTATGCACCAGCTAGAGTTGAAAAAATTAAAGCTTGTACTGAACTAGCAAAAACCCCTAAAAGCATAACGGGTAAGGGAACAATTAAAGGAACTAATAAAGTTAAAACAGAAACAGTTAATTCGTCTGCTAAAACATTACCAAATAATCGAAAACTTAATGAAAGAGGCTTTGTAAAATCCTCTAAAATATTAATTGGTAATAAAAGAGGTGTAGGTTCTATATATCTTTTAAAATAACCAAACCCTTTTGTACTTAAACCTGCATAAAAATACATAAATGATGTTAATAAAGCTAATGCTACTGTTGTATTTATATCATTTGTTGGAGCTCCAAATTCACCTTCAGAAAGCTTTATTAACTTCCAAGGGATGATGGCACCTGCCCAGTTACAGCCAAAAATGAATAAAAATAAAGTACCAATAAACGGTAACCATGGTCGATAAGCCGTCTCACCAAGTTGGTTTTGCGCTATATCTTTTATAAACTCAACAACTGACTCCATAAAATTTTGCCAACCATTAGGAACTATATTCTTATTTGAAGTCCCTAAAAACGAAAATAAAAGTGTTAATAATATTACAAAAGAACTAACAATTAATACTTGGCCATGAAAAGTAATATCATTTAATTCCAAGTAAAGATGTTTTCCAACTTCGATATCTGATAAAAAGATTAATGAGTTCAAATGAATGAAATTAGTACTTCCCAGAATATTCATATTTAATTTTAGTAAAGAGATAAATTATAACACCTTATGCAAAAATAGGCATACAGATGAATGATATGGAACCAAAATTAGAATAATTATAGTTTAAAATACCTAAAAAAGAAAAATTTTAAATAGAAAACTTTTCTATCATGTAATGACTAGTTAGGACCTTAAGAGTTTATCTAATTAGCTATATTCAGAAATAACCTTTGAAATTTTTTGTTGCTTATAAATAATGTGATACTAGCTTCCTAGTGTATAACGAGTAAATCTTTTAATTTTAATATTTTCACCAAAAAGAGTGATTTTTTCCTTTATTAATTCATCAATTGTAATATTTGAATCTCGAATAAATGCTTGATCAAGTAAACTTAAATTTTTCAAGGTTTTTTCAATTCGACCTAGGATAATTTTTTCTTTAATTTCCTCAGGTTTATTAATTAAGTCTTGTTTTTCTGATTCAATTTCTTTTTCTGCAAGAAAAAGTTCTTTTGGTATTTCATTAGTATTGACATAAAGAACATCCGGCGAAGCTGCAATTTGCATTGCAATATTTTGAACTAATTCTTGAAATTCTTGACGACGTGCAACGAAATCTGTTTCACAATTAACTTCAACCAAAACTCCAATTTTTCCACCTGCATGTATATAACTATTTACAACACCTTCAATCGTTTTTCTATCAACTTTCTTATCAGCAGCAGCCAAACCTTTTTGACGTAAATTTTTAACAGCTTCTTCAAAATCACCATTTGTTTCTTGGAGAGCTTTTTTACAATTCATCATACCAGCACCAGTTTTTTGTCGTAATTCTTTAACTAGCGCTGAACTAATTTCTAAACTCATAATAATATTTTATCCTAATTTTTAATGTTTTGATTAACTTTTGACTTTCTTTTCTAAATTTTTAGAGAATTTTGTTGTCCTAAACAAATACTATCTGCTATATTTTTAATAATATATTTTATTGATCTAATCGAATCATCATTACCAGGGATTGGTATTGTAGCTAAATTTGGGTCACAATTCGTATCAAGAATTGAAATAATGGGAATATCTAAAGAAAGTGCTTCTTGAATAGCAATAATTTCACGTTTTTGGTCAATTATTACCAAAATATCAGGGATTTTTTTCATTCCCTTCACACCATTAAAATATTTTTTAAGTTTTTCTAATTCTTTTTTTAAATTTGATGCTTCTTTTTTAGGGAGATTATTAAAAGAGTTTAATTTTTGTTGTTCTTCTAATTGGTTTAAACGATCGATTCGACCTTTTATAGTTACCCAGTTTGTTAGCATTCCACCCAACCAACGATGATTTACATAAAATGCCCCACATTTTTCAGCTTCAATAGCAATTAAAGAAGACGCTTGTTTTTTTGTCCCAACAAATAAAAAAGTTTGGTTTTTTGCCGATGCCTTTTTACTAAAATCGCAAGCTCGTTTTAAAAATTCAGTTGTCTGAATTAAATCTAAAATATGTATACCATTACGTTCTGCATATATATAAGGAAACATTTTTGGGTTCCATCGATGAGCTTTATGTCCAAAATGTACACCTGCATCTAAAAGTTGAGCCAATTCAATTTTAGCCATAGAAATAATAATCCTTTTTATTTTAAAATATTTTATACTTAACTCTTTTACTTAAAATGTTTTTCTTAAATAATAATTATTTTTGTGTTCATTTATATGATAACTAGTATAGCAGACTTTTAACTTTTTAATTATACCTGAAAGAAAAAAAAAGATATTTAATTATTATACTTAAATTTTATTAATTTTTTTAATTTTGTTTGCTTCATTTTTAATTGTTTTTTTAAACTTAAATTATCTTTTTTCGTTATTAACTTTTCTGGTAGTAAAACTTTATTAAAAGTAATATCTTGATTAGCATAGAACCCTGTTCCTGCTGGTATTAATCTTCCTGTTATAGCATTTTCTTTTAAACCTCTAAGCCAATCAGTTTTACCTTGAATAGCTGCTCGTGTTAGAACTCGTGTTGTTTCTTGAAAACTTGCTGCAGCTAGAAAACCATCAGTTTTTAAAGAAGATTTTGTAATCCCTAATAAAATAGGACGGAATCCTACTTTATTACTATTTTTAATACAAAGGTTAATATATTGGGCTTGATCTAAATCTATAATATCACCAGGTAAGAAATTAGTTTTTCCCGGATATTCTATATACACTTTATGGGTCATTGCTCTAACAATTAACTCTACATGCTTACCTGAAATTATAACCCCCTGTGAAATATATATGGCTTGAACAGATGTCAATAATAACGTTTGCAATTTTTTTAAACTACGATAAGCTGACTCATAAATAGATAATGTCCCTAACGAGCAAAAATATCGGAAATAAACATGAAGAAGCGTATGGGGGTTTAACGGACCTTCGGTTAATGGTTGTCCTACGCATATAGATTCATAATTTTTAACTAGTAATCTTTCGGAACGTGACGCTATATAATAATCATAACTTTTAGAGGGCACTGTGCTAATTAAAATGAGATTAGAAGTATACTTGATTGATTTAATAAAACCTTGTCTAGTTGCAAGAAGAGCTTCAGTTTTAGGCTTACGAGCCTCTAAAATATTATCAATTTTTGGTAAACCTTGCACTATATCACCAGTTTTTAGTCGTTCGTATACTAATTGGCCAAAATTTTCTTGTCCCTTAATATAATCACCAGGAATTTTTCGAATTAAAGCTCCTGTGGAGAAAAAATAAGGTTGACCTAAATGTAAAGCAATTTTATTCCCTATAACTTCCTCCATTAAGCCAGAATTTTTAATAAGGACATTATTATTGAAAAGTTTGTTTACTTTTAAAAATTGATTTTGTTTATAATTATGAGTAAAACTATCTAAAAAAATCTCTTCATAATCGGATTTTGTTGTTAATAAGATATTAGACTTTATGTTATTTCGTTTTATTTTCACACTATAAACAAAATTATCAAATGGAAATATAGTATCAAATGAACCAATAACGGTATAAGGATCAATAAATTGTTTTTCTTCTACAAGTAAATTTAACGATACATCCGTTTTCTTTATTTCTTTTGGTATTACAGAATCAAAAAGAAAAGTTTGTGAATAAATTAAATTAACTTGCCCATAAGAATTCTTTTTTTGTGGTCCTTTATACTCAAAAATTAATTCTGTATCATTTGATTGCAGCGAATAAGCAATTGTTAATGGAGACTCAACAAATTGTATTGGGTAATCAATTTTAATTTGCTGACCAGATCCAACTTGTAAATTAAAATTTTCAACTAAGAGATTCAGAGGTGCAAAACAATTTGATTCAAAAATTTTAACTGAACGTTCATTCGTAAATTCATAACGAGTTATAGGACGAATATATAAATAGATCTCATCATTAATGTCTTCAAATTCTACATAACTTAAAACTTTAACTTCAAATTTATCTAATAGTAACTCTCCAGGATAATAAACCTGTTCATGAAATTCTTTAGGTAATTTTGGTTTTTTGTCCAAAAAGTATCTTTGTCCTGGCTTAATACTAATATATTTAATTCGTTTTTCAACTTCAAAATTTATAAAGCCTTCTATATTAGTGAGATAGTTAGGAAAAATTTCTATATCTTTTTTTACATAATCTCCCTTTTTAAATTTGAAATCTTTTTTGTTTGAAGTTGTTTGAACTACAGCTTCTGGTATATAAAAAATTGTTGACCCTGACTTTAATTTGTTCGGCAAATTAGTACCAGACGGCTCACTAAATAAGCTTGGTTTATAAAAATTTGAGATATAGAATTTACCACCAGTTTTTGTTTTATATTTCTTATTGTGTAAAAAACCCAAAGAAAATAAACGATTAGTAAGTAATTCTGGTTTTAATACTATTTCATGAATATGGGATAAATAAACTTTACATTTAGTAACCTCAATATTATTTTTCTCGATAAATATCTTGAAATTATTTAAACCATAAGAACAATTTTGGATACTTAGACTGTTTATTTCTTGTGTTAATTTATTTCTAGATAAATGAATAAAACCACCTACAGTCGTAACCATTTTTGATTGAGCTATAGCTTGGTTTTTATAAATTTTTTCTAATTTCCTTACTCTTAGATTCGTATTAAATGCAATGCTAAAAACTTGACCAGATAAAACCCAAAAAATATAATTTTTTTTACTTCTTTTACTAAAATTTTCATTGACTGATATTTGTGGGAACCCATCTTTTTCTAGGAATATTTCACCTGGTTCTTTTGCACAAATATATTTAATTTCTTTCTCAGCTAAATTTATTTCTTTTATTTTCGGAGCAGCTTCAAATAACACTTGATTACGTTTAATGTAATTATTATTATTTACAAGGATTATCGTACGAGCTTCAACCCGCACTTTTACTATTTCATTTGCATAATTGATGATTGCTAACCAAGATTGGTTTTCACTCACTACAGCATCTTGTCCATAATTAGTACGATAAGGACTAACTTTTAACTCTGGCAAAAAATTTATATAACCAGAACATTGAGCACGTCCCTGACGAATTAATTCACTCGTGAAAATTCCTCCTGTGTGGAAAGTTCTCATAGTTAATTGTGTTCCAGGTTCACCAATCGACTGTGCCGCAATTAAACCCACTGTTTCACCTAATTCTACTAAAGTCCCTAGTGCTAAGTTCCATCCATAACACTGTTGACAAACTGCTCTTCTAGATTCGCAGGTTAGTGGAGATCTAATCAATACTTTATTAATTTTGAATTTAACTAATTCATCAATAAGGGGTGATGTTATTTGTTGATTTCTTAAGGCAATAATTTCCTTACTTCCTGGTTTACAGATTGTCGACGCTAGAACACGACTGTTTAGAAGTTCTTTAAGAGACAAAAACCCCTTTTCATCTTTTTCTAGATCTTCTTCTAAAAAAATACCTCGCTCGGTTTTACAATCTAATTCGCTGATTATAATACTTTGAGCAACTTCAACAAGTCGTCGTGTTAAGTACCCCGAATCTGCGGTTTTTATTGCCGTATCGACTAAACCTTTCCGAGCACCATAAGAGGAAATAATATAATCAGTAATTGATAAACCTTCTCGGAAATTTGCTCCGATAGCCCGATCAATAATTTTACCATTTGGATCTGACATTAAGCCTCTCATACCAACTAATTGTCGAACTTGTGCAATATTCCCACGTGCACCAGAAAAGGCCATAATATAAACCGAGTTCAAAGGATCATTCTTTTTAAAAAATTCTATTAACCGATCTTTTAATTCTTCACTTGTACTATTCCAAATGTAAATAATTCTTTGGAAGCGTTCTACTTCTGTAATTTCACCATTATTTGCTTGTGATTCTGCTAAAAAAACATCATTAGATGCAATTTCCATAAGAGCAGTTTTAGCAGGTGATATTTTTAAATCTTCAATACTTATAGAAATCCCAGATTTTGTAGCGTATTCAAAACCTATTTCTTTTAATTGATCGACAAAATAGGAAGCTTTTCTCTGACCATAATTATTAAATGCCCATTCAATAATTTTTTTTAACTCTTTTTTATTAATTATGTTATTAGAAAATATTTTTGATTGCTTTAACATCTTATTATACCTCCTATTTATTTAATATATCATTAATGCACTGGTTAAAAATAATACGACCAGGTGTAGTTCGAATATATTGTACTAATAATTGCCCGTCTTTTGTCTCTTTACGTTGTAAATTATTATAAATATGAAGAGTCTGATTATTAGTTAGAACAATAGTCTTTAAAAATTTTAGTTCAGTATCTAAGGTAATATCTTTTGGACACCTAACCCAAATAGAGGAGTGCAGTTGGAGTTGTTTTTGTTCATATGCTGAGATTACCTCATTAAAATTAGAGAAATAATTGTTTGAACCTTTTAAACCCATTCTATTTTGCGCCGTTAAGTAATAAAAGCCTAAAACCATATCTTGTGATGGTTGAATATTTGGCTCACCAGTAGAAGGAGACAAAAAATTATTAGGAGCTAAAAGACATAATCTTGTTTCCAATTGGGATTCAAAAGATAGGGGAATATGTACTGCCATTTGATCACCATCAAAATCAGCATTAAAAGCTGGGCAAACAAGAGGATGTAATTGAATAGCTCTTCCCCTAACTAATACGGGATCAAAAGCTTGTACACCTAAACGATGAAGAGTAGGTGCACGGTTTAAAATAATAGGATGTTTTTTTAATATTTCCTCTGTTAAGTACCAAATAAAAGATTGGTTACTATAGATAATCTTTTTAGCTTTTTTTATTGAATGAGATAAACCCTGGGAAAGTAATTTATAAATAATGAATGGCAAAAATAACTCGATTGCCATTTCATATGGTAATCCACATTGATTTAGCTCCAATTGAGGGCCTACAATAATAACAGAACGACCAGAATAGTCTACCCGCTTACCTAATAAGTTTTGACGGAATCGCCCTTGTTTACCCTCAATAATATCAGCTAATGATTTTAATGGACGTTTATTTGCATCTAATACTTTGGAACCTCGCTTACCATTATCAATCAGTGTGTCAACAGCCTCTTGAATCATTCGTTTTTCAGTTAAAATAACAACACTGGGTGCATGTACTGATAATAATCGTTTTAATCTTTTATTTCTAATAATGATTTTTCGGTAAAGTTCATTTAAGTCTGAAGTTGCAAATCTTCCATTATCCAATTTTACCATTGGTCGAATACCAGGTGGAAGAACAGGAAGAAAATGTAACACCATCCATTCTGGTCTTGTATTAGTTGTTAAAAAATTTTCAAATATACGAATTCTTTTAATTGCATCCTCTACTGCTTTTGTAACGTTAGAACAAAACATTATATTACGGTTACTTGCAATCTCTACTTTTAAATCAATTCGTTTTAACCTATCATATAAGATTTCAGCACCTTGACGTTTTTTACCATAAACAAAACCCTCACCTTCTGTATCATAAAAAAAATCATCATATTTTGACACATCCTGATCTTGCTCAGGTTCCTTCCCATTATAAACAACACCTTCAAGTTTAGTTATTGAAGAATCTAATATAGTGGATAAAAAGCTCGGTGATCCTTTTAAATACCAAATATGTACAACTGGTGATAATAAATCAATATAGCCCATTCTGTGTCGACGTACTCGAGATTCTGTTAATTCTACACCACAAATTTCACAGATTAAAGTATCTGGTTCTTTGTGTTTATAACGACCACAAGTACATTCCCAATTTTTGACGGGACCAAAGATTTTTTCACAAAACAACCCACCTTTTTCAGGTTTATGAGTTCGATAATTAATCGTTTCAGGTTCAGTAACTTCACCAACTATCTCTCCGTTAGGTAAAATTTTTTCAGCCCACTCTTTAATACGCTCGGGTGAAGCTAAATTAATTTTAACATACTCAAATTGTTGTTTCATGTTTTTCATAATTTTATACAAATATATATTTTTAGACCTTTGAAATAAACCCAATCTTTAGAGTAATTTAGATTTAACAAGAGTTAACAGATTAACTTTATAGGATGCCATTTCTCCATTATCTAATTTACCAATTTGATGGGTCGTAATATCTAATCCTAAAGCATTTAATTCTCTTAGCAATACTTTAAAAGATTCAGGAACACCGGGTTCAGGTATTGGATGACCTTTAATAATGGCGTTAAATACTTCGTGTCGTCCGTTGATATCATCAGATTTTATAGTTAGTAATTCTTGCAAAGTATAGGCTACCCCAAAAGCTTCTAAAGCCCAAACTTCCATTTCTCCAAACCTTTGCCCACCATGTTTTGATTTCCCTCCTAATGGTTGTTGCGTAACTAAAGAATAAGAACCAGTTGAACGGGCATGCATTTTTTTATCAACTAAATGAATAAGCTTTAAAATATAAGGCTTTCCAACAAGAATAGAATTATCAAAAACTTCACCAGTTCTTCCATCTGTTAACAATATTTTACCAGGAGAAGACTTATTAAAAAGCCAAGATTTATTAGTCTTTTTAGCAGCTTTTCTCAACGTTTTATTTATTAATATTCGTGAAGCATTCGGTCTATACATTTCATCAAATGGAACAACTTTAAATCTACGGTTTAAGTAATCTCCAGCAAAACCTAATAGACATTCGAAAATTTGACCTACATTCATTCGAGAAGGAACACCTAAAGGATTTAAGATAACATCTACTACTGTACCATCAGGTAAAAATGGCATATCATGTATTGGAATTATTTTTGAAATAACACCCTTATTACCATGCCGTCCGGAAATTTTGTCACCGATTCGAATTTTTTTAATTTGCGCTATAGAGATACAAACCCATTCGTATACCCCAGAAGCTAAATTATCTCCTTTTTCACGTGAAGCTGTTTGTATTTCAATAACTCGACCTGAAATACCATTTGGTACTCTTAAAGAAGTATCTTCTGGTTCTGGTGATTTTATATTGAATATTGCCCTTAATAATTTACTTTCTGGTAATTCTTCATCCTCTACTATAGGAGTAATTTTGCCAACTAAAATATCCCCAGCATTAACAAATGTTCCTTTTTTTATTATACCATTTGTATCTAAATTACATATAGCATCTACATCAATATTTGGTATCGATGTTGTTATTTCTTCTACACTTGCGCTATCATCTACAAGTTGCAGCTCATATTTTTCTATATGAATTGAAGTAAAAAGATCCTCTTGAACTAATCTTTCACTAACTAAAATAGCATCTTCGTAATTATAACCTTCCCAAGGCATATAAGCAACTGTTAAATTTTGACCTAAAGCAAGCTCTCCTCCATCAGTCCCAGGGCCATCAGCAATAATTTGACCAGGTTTTACAATTTCACCAGTCCAAATTAATGGTTTTTGATTAATTATAGTTTCTTGGTTTGAACGACGGTATTTATCTAAAAAATAAACTTTAGAACTTCCAATATTTTTATTATCAAGTATTATAATACGGTCGGCAGAAACAGAATCAACAATTCCATTTAATAAATTTATAATTACTACTTGAGAATCTGCTGCTATTTGGTGTTCAATACCTGTACCGATAATAGGTTTTTTTGGATATAATAAAGGAACAGCTTGTCTTTGCATATTTGAACCCATTAATGCACGGTTGGCATCATCATGCTCTAAAAATGGTATTAGAGAAGCCCCTATTGCTATAATTTGTATAGGAGAAACCGCTATAAAATCAACACTAACAGAGTCAACAATTATAAATTCATTGTAAAAGCGTACAGGCACTGAAGTAGTTTGGAAAAATTCATCTTTTGTTAATAAAACATCCCCAGATGCAACTTTATAAATAGTTTCTTGCTCCGCAGTTAAATAAATTGGCCCTAATGCTCTTAATACTTTTCCCTTATAAACTCGGAAAAAAGGAGTTGTTATAAAACCATAATTATTAATTTTCGCATGTGTTGCTAATGATGCAATTAAACCAGCTTTTTGTCCTTCAGGAGTTTCAATTGGACACAAACGCCCGTATTGTGTTGGGTGAATATCTCTTGCTGCGAAGCTCACATGTTCACTATTTAAACCTCCAGGACCTAACGAACTAATTCTACGTTTATGTGTAAGTTGTGCTAGAGCATTTATTTCATCAAAATATTGTGATAAAGGACTTAAGCCAAAAAATTCTCTTATGACAGACGTTAAAACCTTTGGATTCACTAAATCATTAGGCATCAAAGTTTCTTCTAATATTATCTCTTCTTCAAAATTTTGGTTAGCTTTAATTTTTATATCCTTAGATTTTTTATCTGTAGTACCCCTTTTTGTTTTTTTAACCCGGAACATATCCGGTGTTAATTTTTCATCGGTAGTAATTTTTTTTCTTAGTCGATTAAGAGCTACGCGTACTTGTAATTGTAAAAGCTCACCTACGGAACGTACTCTTCTGTTTTCTAAGTTGTCTATATCATCAAGCTTTTCATTATAAGAACTAATATGGATTAGCTTATCAATAGCTTTCAGAATATCTAATGAGGTTAAAATTCTTATATTTAAGGGTAAATTAATACCTAATTTCCTATTAAGTTTGATACGACCTACTTCACCAAGATCATATAAACTTTTATTTAAAAGTCGTTCATTTATAAGTTCACGTATTCTAAAAACTGACATTAGCATACTTTTATTATAACTCCCAAAAGTAGCTTTATGAAACATTTTGTCATAAATAACTGAATTCAAGGATTTAACACTTTTTCGTAAGAATTCATAGTTTTGGACTGTTTGATAAATTTCATGTTCTTCTAAAGAAAAACCAACTAGAAACCAATTTATAGGGATTTTATATTGTTTATCAAATTTAACCCAAATTAAATTATATTCCAATTCAAAAGTTAACCAAGAACCATGTTTTGAAATAATTGTTCCTTCATAAAAAACTTTTTTCTCTTTTTGAATACGTTTATAATAAATACCAGGACTTCTAATAATTTGACTAACAATTACCCTTTCGCAACCATTAAATATAAAGGTACCTTTCTCAGTCATAAGAGGTATTTCACCAAAAAATACTCGTTCTTTTTGTGAAAAGTCTTCTGATTGTACTGAACCGTTCTTTACCGTTTCGTTTTTTTTCAACGACATTAGAACATAAACTCTTAAGTTATAATTCCCTTTTTTTTTTAGAGCATTTAAAATAGCAAAACTGGGATAATAGATTTTATACTCTTGCCCATAAATTATTAATTCAATGCCACTTCTTTTATTTAATATTGAAGGGCAATTTGTTAATTCTTCAGGTAATCCTTCTGTTAAAAACCAACAAAAACTTATCCTTTGAATTTCTGACAAATCTGGTAGAATTATAGGGAATTTTTGCTTTCTATTCTCTAAAATATCTTTCATAATATATCTAAGTTATATATATATTTTTTTTTTATCTAAACGGGATATTGAAAACAAATGAAAATTAAACTATTAGTTTACTATAGGGAAAGTTTTTTTGAATAAATTTGTTTTTTTTCTAATAGCGGTATTTTTATGAATAATTTTTTTTTTAACTGCCTTATCAATCTGACTTACAACTGATGAAAAAGAAGCTCTAAGCAAATTTTGGTAATTAGACTTATCTTCTTCCAGGTTAGATGATTGTTCACTAGAAGCCTTAATAAGATTTAAATGTTTTTTTTCATAACTTTTTATAAGAGATTTATACGAATTGTTCTGGATACGATTTCTTTTATTAATTTTTATACGTTTTTTCGACGATTTATTATTTGCCATCTTTTGTTATCCTTAATAAAAATAATGTAATAATGTATAACATTATTATATACTACTATATTATTTTTAAGCAAGTTGTATAGAAAATTAAATGTTTACTCCTTAGATATTAGAGTTGTTAGAAATACCAAATTAAAGGAGAGAGTCGGATTCGAACCCACGGAACGCGTAAACGTTCATCTGATTTCAAATCAGACGCAATCGACCATCTCTGCCATCTCTCCTATTTATTACGTTAGTAAATAGAGCATAGTTGTAGTCTCTATTTATTAACATAAATTTTTACTTATTTATACTTATTTATACTTATGATTCTATAAGAGAAGGTCATAGTTCGTCAAGTTAAACTAAAATGAATTAAATATTTAGAATAAAAAACACTAATATCTTTACTATAATTATATAAAAATATAATATAATATTATATAATCATATATCTTATTTCCATTTTATAGAAGCTGGGTTAGGATTTTTTCCGATAGAGAAATCTCTTTTCCCTACTGGAGTTCTACCTTCATTTGATGTTTCAGGAAAAACACCATCTTTTGGATGTAGAAATTGTATTTCTCCACCTGGGAAAATTCTATAAATTTTGTAATCCTTTATCTTTAATTTTCTTAATTGAGTACCTAAGGCAAGGCATTGTTCTTTACGAGCAAGATATAAAAGATTTTGACCTAAAAGCATTAATGCTGTACCAGCAGTTGGCATTTCAAATAACTGTTCTTTAGAAGAATTCCAGGTAATGACATATTTTTCTTCAAATTCTGCTGAACGTAACCAACCACCAGTACTACCACCAAAAACAGGCATATATTTACTAGGATAAAGTGACATAATTATATGAATCAAAATTAAATCTGAAAATTTAATAAGTTTATATAAATTCTAGCGGAGGCCGGATTTGAACCTGCGACTTTCGGGTTATGAGCCCAACGAGCTACCAAACTGCTCCACTCCGCAAAAAGCACAATTAAATTTAACATTTATATCTAATTAACTATTATTATTCGGGACGGCAGGATTTGAACCTGCGGCACCCTGCTCCCAAAGCAGATACGCTACCAAACTGCGCTACGTCCCGTAATTGATTGATATACCATTACAGCATATCAATAATAGGTTATTTATGTCAAGAAGATTATATTAATAAACCCTTTAAGCTGCAGCTTCTTTAGCAGCGTACATAATCTCTAATGTTATAGTTTCCATTTTTTGTTCTTGGGCAAACTTTTCGGTGTTTCGTTTAATCTTACCTCTAATAAATCCTGGGATTTTTGTTAATTCCGCCTGTGATTCTAAATTCCATTTTATTTCTGAATCTTGTGAATTTCCAGATAACCCTGCACTTAAAACTTCTTTTGTATCATGACCACCAAAAATTTCTAGTAGATGATCTTCCATACCTAATGTGAAAGAATTATAAATCAAGTCTGCAATTTGGTTTGCACCTTCATAACCAAGAAATGGTCTATAACTTAAAGGGAAATTTTGGATATGAACCGGTGCCGATATAACACCACATGGAATATTTAGACGTTTAGCAACATGTCTTTCCATTTGAGTGCCAAAAATTACTGCCGGTTCAATTTTAGCTATTAAATCACCAATTAAATTATGGTCATCTGTTATAACAATTTCATCACATAAATCACCTACTTCTTTTTCAAACCAAGATTTATCATACTTACAGTAAGTTCCAGCCCAAACAACATTTATACCCATTTCTTTTGTTAAAATTTTGGTCATAGCTGCTGCGTGCGTAGAATCCCCAAATACTATTGCTTTTTTCCCTGTTAAATTTTGGCAATCTATAGATCTAGAAAACCAAGCTGATTGAGAAACAAAACGTGTTTGTATATCAATGTATTTTTCAAAATTAACATCTGCTTTATTATCATTTAAGATATATTGGATTTTTCTAATGCAATTAGCTGTTTCAACTACTCCCATAGGAGTAGTATCAATAAAAGGCATATCGAATTCATATTTTAAATATTCTGCTGTCAGTAGACCAATCTCTCTGTAAGGAACTATATTAAACCAAGCTTTAGGCAAGTTTTTTAATTCTTGGACCGAAGCCCCTTCTGGTATAATACTATTGATTTTTATATCTAAATCTGCCATTAAGCGTTTTAATTCAGCAATATCATGTTGGTTATGAAAAGCTAAATTGAAGGAGCCAATAATATTCACTGAAGGTTCTATTGTTTTAGTTGTGACTAATTGTTTATTTTTTTGTGCCTTTTTTATATAAAATTGTACAATTTGCTCCAAAGTACGATCCGCAGCTTGCATCTCATTTACTCTATAATGATTCACATCCGCTAATAAAACATCAGCTTGTGTCTCAATTGAAGCACGGTTAACAAAATTTTGTAAATCTTCTTGTAAAATACTTGAAGTACATGTAGGAGTTAAAACAACTAAATCTGGTTTTTCTTCCTTATCCTTTCTACTAATATTATTAATAACTTTTTCTTGTGATCCCCTTGCTAAGACATGTCTGTCAACAACACTTGCTGTTACAGCAGTGAAATCACGTTTTCTTTCTAACATTGATCGCATAACATTAAAATAATCGTCACCTAAAGGAGCATGCATAATAGCGTGGACATTTTTAAAAGAACTTGCAATCCTAAGAGTACCGATATGAGCAGGACCTGCGTACATCCAATAAGCTAATTTCATAAGATATTATATTAGTTTAAATAATTATTTTAGAGTGTTCAATAGAAACACCCTCTAGGGAAAAGAGAATTATAATACATTTTTTCAAATAAAGAACACATTTTAAAAATACACCTAACATAAAGTAAAAACAACTCAGTCTTTTTCTAGAGAAGAAAGTGTACTTTTAAAAATTTGTTTGTACATGCAAACTATAATATCATGGACTGTTAGGGTCGATGCCCGAGTGGTTAAAGGGGGCGGATTGTAAATCCGCTGGTTTTCCTACGTTGGTTCAAATCCAACTCGGCCTATTAAATTTTTTGATTTAATCAAAAATTATTGATATTATATTATTCCCTAAAGAATAAGCTGATAAGGTTACTTTTTAGGTTTTTTTGGCGCTTGATCTTTTCTAGTCCTATCCCACCAAATAAAATCCGGACCATCTCGACCTAAATGTACTTCAATTGCTTCACGCATAAATGTGTTCCCTTCATACTTACCAAAAAGAGCTCGTAAAAAACAAGGTATAAATATAACAACCCAAGCAAGAAAAGCTAATAACGCTGCTTCTGACTTATCTGCTGGATTTTTAACAAATACATTTGTAAAATTAATAAATAATTCATGGAAAATACCTTGGAACGAGATAATTATTATACCATACATAATATTGAACCTAACAAATCTATCCTCTGGTATTTTATAACGTACTAAAATACCATATCCGAACAACAGATAAATAAAAGATAAGAATGGTACCTTTTGTATAATATTAACTGACTCTGCTATATAATTTGGTAAAAAAATCCTTACAAGAAAAGGATGAGTTTCAGCAATTAAAGGCATATGTGTATTTACTACATCTAAATAAGGTACATAGTAGGCTAAAACTGAAAGAACTCTTTGACAAACTAAACCATTAAAGGCTAAAAACCATTTTCTAGGCTTATTAAAATTAAATTTTTGTTCTAGCACAAAACCTAGTACCAAAAATAAAAGAAAAATAAAGATTTCAATCCAATAGACACCGAAAAACAATTCTAGTACATTTTCTCTAAGAGGATCAAACATCTTTTAGACCTCACTATTTTAATATGCTATAACTTAAAAATTTAAAAACGAAAAAAGTCGATAAAACACAGAATTATATTTTCCCTTGCATTTAATAATACAGGTATTTTGTATAAATGTCCAGTTGCAATTGATTAGTTAAAAAAAAGATTGTTTAAATTTTAAAAACTCAAGATTAAATTTAACTTTTGCACGATTTGTTTTCCCACCAGCAATAACTTTTGTGGGGAAATATAATAACCAAAATTCGGAAAAAGAAATATAACTGATTAGACTACTTACCATTAAAAATAAAAACCCAAAATAAATTAATTTAATACCTGGATCAGATTTAATCTGGATACCTGTAGAAGAAATTATATCAGTAAAATTAAAACTAATTAAATCGTTACGATAAATAGTATCTCCTATATTAATAGTCTTTACAAACTTTCCATCATTATCATATAAACTAATTTGCCCTCGATGATCTTTAATAAGCACAATAAAACTCTTTGTGTCTTGCTTTGTGTTAGGTAAAGAGCTAATCCAAATTTTTTGATTCGAAATATTAATTTTTGATATAGGTAGTTGAAGACTTATAATAGAATTATCATTCTTAACATACTTTAATCTTAAACCTAATATTCCCCAATCAGTTTGGTATATTATTAAATCATTTAATAATAATGGGTTATTTACAGAAATAGTTTTTCGTTGGGTTTCTCCACCACGACCGTTTAAGACTGAAACATCTGTATAAAATTGTTTAATTGAACCATTAGAGGTATATGTTGACCAAAAGTCATTAATCCGGAAAGTTTTTTGAGGTATTGAAGAAAAAACACCATTTTTTATAACATTTTGGATATGAAATACTTCAGTTTTAGGTATTAATTCTTGAGAGTTAAAACCTTCTAATGCCCCTAATGTACTTCCCAGTAGTACACAAATAATACTTAAATGTACAATAATAGGACCAACTCTACTTATTAATCCCTTATAAGCATAAAAGCTATTCGATTGTTGGAAAAGTGAATATTCCTTTTTTAATAATACGTAGCTCAAATGGCTTGGGAAGACCTTAATTGACTTTATTTTAAAGGTTAACTTCTTATATTGATTTACTTGTTTATAAAAATAGTATCTTCGAGAAAATTTTAAAGTTGGCAACTGCTGAAGAACTGTACAACAAGCTAAAGACAGTCCTAAAAGGCTAAGCAATAATAGAAACCACCATGTACTATAAATATTATCAAAACCGAAAAAAAGAAGAATTTTCCAAAATGGAATACTAAAAATCAACGTTGGATAATTGTTTTGATAAAATAGAATTTCTTTATTTTGTTCGATAATGGAACCAATACTAGTTACTATTGCAATGGCTAATAATATTATTATAGCTAATTGTAAATTAGCTAAATATTTAAAAACACGTTTAATCATATCAATAATTAATAATAGAATTTTAGATTAATAAAATTTAACAAAAAATTTTAAGCAACACGAATTTTTCCCGATGCTGCCCAATTTTGTATTAACTCTGTACGTAAAGGATCAATATCCAGAATTGGAATAGTTTCTTTGATAGCTATCAAAATATCATTAGTTGTAAATTCTCGCTGTTCACTAAATGCGACATACATCGCATCAATAATAGTTTGTTCAATTTCTGCTCCGGAAAATTTACGAGCACGCTTACTTAACTTTTTACTATCATAAGTTTGCCAAGTCTCCGGTCGAAAACGTCTTAAATGAACTTCATAAATTAATTTTCTTTCATCAACTGTTGGTATACCAAGAAAAAAAATTTCATCAAATCGACCTTTTCTTAATATTTCTACAGGCAAAGAATAAATATCATTAGCTGTAGCAATAACAAAAACAGGAAGAGTTTTTTCCCCTAGCCAAGTAACAAATGTAGCTAAAACACGTGTTGTTGTCCCACTATCAAAATTTTGTTCAGAATCACTAAAAGCCTTATCAATTTCATCAACCCACAACACACAAGGAGCTAATGATTCAGCGATAGCAATCATTTCACGAACTCTAGATTCTGATTCCCCTACAACTCCAGCAAATAATCTCCCTACATCCAAACGTAAAAGTGGTAATTTCCATTCATAAGCAACAGATTTGGCGATCAGACTTTTACCACTTCCTTGCATCCCAATTATTAACACCCCTTTTGGTGTTACTAAACCATAATTTAATGCTTGTTCAGAAAATATTTCAGTTCTAGCGTTTAACCATTTTTTTAAATTATAAGCTCCACCAACATCTTTTAATTTACTTTTAACTGACCAAAACTCTAGAAGCTCAGTTTGACTAATCACTTGACGTTTTTCTCTTAAAATTATCGGAATTGCGTTTTGATCTATTTGCTTATAAATAACAATTGCTTTTCCCAAAACTCTTCTAATTTTCTCTAAAGATAAACCTTGACAAGCCTGAATAACTTTTTCTAATATCCGTTGAGATAAATTACCTTCAACAGTCAAATTTTTATTCAAACGAGTTAATTCTGTTTTAATTTCTTTAGTTGTTGGTAAATTAAATTTTATAATCGTGATATGATCTTTAAGATCATTTGGTATTTGAACTTCAGAATCAACAATAATAATAGTCTTGGGTTGGATTTTTAATAATTGTAAGATATTACGTAATTTTCTAGAAATTGTTAAGTCTTTTAAAAATCTCTTAAAATCTTTTAAAATAAAAATACTTGGAGTTCTTGAATTTATTTTTTCAATAAATTCTATAGCTTCCAATGGATTTCTTTTACCAAATTCTTTTTTTATGGGGTTTAGTTTATAACCTTCAATAAAATCCCAAACGTATAGGTTACTATAACTTTTATTAATAATAGCATTCCGAATAGTATACTCTAATCGGTCTTCCTCAATAGTTATAACATAAATTACAGGGTAACGGGCTTTTAATAAAATTAAAAGTTCTTCTTGAAAAGTCATAATAAAATATTTTTAATTTATATAAATTAATTTTCTATAAATCTATTGTCTAAATACTTAAATTTTTTCTTTTTTTTCGTCTACGATTGTTTATTACTTTACAACCTTGTTTACTTTTCATTCGAGCACGAAAACCAGAAACAGCAACAACTTTTCTATTTGTTCCACCTAATGTTCTTTTTGTCATAATATTTTGTTATATCCTTTATTATAAATACTAAATGATAAAAGTATAATAACATAAATTAAAGAATTTGTACATGTATTTTCTATTTAATTCTTTATCCTAATTTATATCTGTTAATATAATGTTGGAAATAAAAATTTCAAATATAATTGAATCCCTACAGTCTTTAAGAGTAAGATTTAAAAGGCTTGTAGCCCTCTCGTCATATTGAAGAAAAGGATCCTTTTGAGCATATGCTTCCCAACTAATAGCGTCAAGTAAAAAATTCATATTTTCTAAATGCTTAAACCAAAAAAAATCAATATATTTAAAAAATATAAGTTGGTTGTATCTATCTAGTACACGTGAATCTGTTGAGCAAGAATAACGAAATTCTTTACAAGCATAACTTGCCCATAATTGCTCGTAAAGAAATTTTTTTAATTTAGACAACTTATCCAAATTGTTATATATCATACCATTTGAAATAGATAAACGATTTAACAACCTAAGAATTTTTTTCGATAAAATAATATCTTTTCCTTCACAAGTCTGTGAATCTAGATAATCTATAAAATCATCAAGAAATCCTTCACTAAATTCCATAACTAAATCACGCATAATAGTAGTAGAAAGTACTTTTTCACGCAAATAATAAATAACTTTTCTTTGTTTATCTAAAACTTGGTCATATTTATTAAGGGTTTTGCGCTGATCATAATAAAATCCTTCAACTTTTTGTTGAGCAGAATTTAAAGAATCTGAGAGAAATCTAGAATCTAAAATTTCACTTTCAATTTTTAATTTTTGCATTGTTTCTTGTATTTTCTCACCACCAAAAACCCGAATTAATGGATCATTTAAGCTTAAAAAAAATCTGGAACTCCCAGGATTACCTTGTCTTCCTGCACGACCTCGTAATTGATTATCAATTCTTCTTGATTCATGACGTTCAGTTCCTATAACATAAAGTCCACCTAAAGATTTTACAATTTCAGATTCTTTTTTTTGTTTTTCTTTATATTTAATTAATAATTGACTATGTAGATTAAAAATAAAATTTTCCAAAAGATTTAATTGCTTATTTGAAACCTCTAAAGATGCTAATAGTGTATCTAAGTTTTTTTGTAAATAAGTAACTAATTTAGGACTTTTCTTTAAGGCCCGTTTTAATTTTCTTAAGTCAATACCCGGAACAAAAAATTTTTTTTTTCCTAATAATCTTTTTAATATAAACCTAGTAGATTCTAATGCTTTAAAATCAGGATTCCCACCTAATAGAATATCAGTTCCTCTACCTGCCATGTTTGTTGCAATAGTAATAGAATTCAAACAACCAGCTTGCGCTACAATTTTTGATTCTCTGCTTATATTTTCTGGTTTTGCATTTAATAACTGGTGAGGGACCCTATAAGTGTTTAATAGTTGAGAAAGTATTTCTGAGTTTTGGATAGTTGTTGTGCCAACTAGAACAGGTCGGCCTGTAGAATACATCTTCAAGCATTCTTGAGCAATAGCCCGCCATTTACTTATTTCATCAATAAAAATAAAATCTGAATCATCTTTACGCTTCATCTTTTCATATGTAGGTAATATAGAAACCGGTAAATCATAAATATTTTCGAATTCTAATTCTTCAGTTTTAGCCGTACCTGTCATACCAGATATTTTTGGATACAGTCGGAAAAAATTTTGATAAGTTATCGAAGCTAAAGTTTCACTTCCTCTTAAATTTTGAATATTTTCTTTTGCTTCGATAGATTGGTGTAAACCATCACCCCACTTTCTACCTTCCATTATTCGACCTGTGAATTCATCAATAATAACAATTTGCTTATCTTTCAAGATATAATGAATATCGCGGAAAAAAAGATACCTAGCTTTTAAAGAGTTTAAAATATAAGGGATCCATGGATCATTGATACTATATAAATTATCAACTTTTAATAAAATTTTAGTGCGTTTCAATCCTTGTTCTGTTAAACTTATTTTTTTTGCTTTCTCATCAATTTGAAAATGCTTTTTATCTTCTAAATACTTGGAAGCTTCATTAGCTTTAAAATACTTTTCTACCAATAAATCTGAATCACGTGATATAATTAAAGGGGTCCTCGCTTCGTCAATCAAAATAGAATCAACCTCATCGATAATACAAAAATTAAAAGGTCTTTGTACTAACTCTTTTTTATCCGTTACCATATTATCTTTTAAGAAATCAAAGACTAAATCGACATTCGTTACGTATGTTATATCGCGAGAATAATTTATTTTACGATCTGATATTGTCATATTCGATTGTATAAGGCCAACCTTCAAGCCTAATAAGCGATGTATTTGACCCATCCATTCTGCATCACGTTTTGCTAAATAATCATTTATAGTTACTATATGAACACCTTTACCCGCTAAAGAATTAGCTAACGCGGGTGAAGTTGAAACTAAAGTTTTCCCTTCACCAGTTTTCATTTCAGCAATTTTACCATCATTTAAAACTAACCCTCCTAACAATTGGACATCATAATGTCTTAAATCAATTGTTCTTTTAGAGGCTTCTCTAGTCAAGGCAAAACTTTCAGCCAATGTTTTTTTATCTAAACCATCTTCTTTTGAAGTAAAATATTTTAATTTTGAGGTTCTACTTTTTAGCTCATTATCACTTAAGGATACTAATTCTTTTTCAAGATCATTAATATAATTTAAGGTTGGTCGATACTCATCCCAAATACTACTAATTCGTGGAAATAATTTTATCATATGTTATTAAATTGGATTAAAATAAAAGCTTTGAAGGAAAATAAAATTACCTTTTAATTTATTTTTCTAAATTAAAAGATCAAAATATCACTCTAAACTCTCTTTTTCCCTAGACCGAGCAATTTAGAGAATTAGTAAGTGATTCTTTAATATCTTTAATTATTTTGGAGTTAAGTCTGCCATAAAAAAATTTAGTTAAAGCTTAAAATAGCGGGATTTATTATTTCAAAATTATTTTTGTTTAGGAATTTCATCAACTTTAAAATTAGAAGCTAATGGACTTTTGATATCACCTGTTGGTGCACTAAAGCTTCCTATTGCTACATTATTTAATCGTAATTTTAACCAAGTAATAAAAGTTTTGTCTACAGAAACAATTGCTGAACATTGATTCGCTATTCTAGCTTGTGTTAGTTTTGTTTGTAAATCAATTAATTGTACAGATTCTAGAAATTTTGGTGATTGTACTAGCCAAAAATCTATATTTTTTTTAACTCTTCGATAATGTTGTACTCGCTCACGTAAAATTTCTTCAACAGGTTCAGTAACCAATAAAAATTCATTGCTTGCAACAATAAAATAATAAGTTGTTAAAGATTTAGGAATATTCATGAACGTCTCCTTCCTTACGGATCTAAAATGATTAAAAAATCGTGGAACTAATTCTTTTTAAACTTTGGTTGTTATTACTAATCTGTTAGAAATTTTTATCTATCTGTTAATTTCAAAGTAATTTATCAGACCAACCCTGATATTGTAATTTTAAAAACTAATAAATTTCAATAATAAGCCGCTTGCTTTTAGAACTTTAACTAAGGTGAGTTATAATTATTTTTTGTTTAAATTTAAAAAATTTGATCCCTTTAAAGGAGAACTTGATTGTGCAAACTTATATGGAATCATTTGCCCTGCTAAATAAGCTTGTCTACCTGCTTGCACAGCAAGGTTCATAGCTTTAGCCATAACCATAGAATTTTTTGCTTGTGCTATTGCAGTATTAATAAGAACAGCTTCAGCACCTAGTTCCATGGCAAGTGCTGCCTCACTGGGAGATCCAATTCCTGCATCAATAATCACAGGTATCTTCGAATTTTCAATAATAATTTGAATATTATTTATACTTTGAATACCTTGTCCTGAACCAATAGGTGAACCTAAAGGCATAATAGTAGAACATCCAATATCCTCAAGGTGTTTGGCTAACATTGGATCAGTATTTGTGTAGGGTAATACAATAAAACCCTTTTTAACTAAAAATTCTGCTGCTTTTAATGTTCCTATCGGGTCAGGAAGAAGATAGTTAGGATCAGATATCACTTCTAACTTAATAAAATTATTTTCTTTTTGACCAATCCTTTTAGATAATTCTCGACCTAAAAATGCTAATCGAATAGCCTCTTCAGCTGTTTTTGCACCAGCAGTATTTGGTAATAACCATAACCTTTTCCAGTTAATTGCTGTTATTAAATTATCATTTCTGGAGATAGTTAATAAATTAAGTCTTCTGATAGCGACTGTTACCATTTCACTTTCACTTTTTGCTAAGCATTCTACCATATCTTTTAAACTTCTATACTTCCCAGTCCCAACAATAAGGCGAGAAGTAAAAACTTTGCCTCCAATAGTTAATTGGTCTTGTTTTAACATAATTTGATTTGATTTGATTAGTACTATTATTAACTATTATTATACCTTAATTTTTAGTAAAATTATTATTAGTATTCTTTTAAATTTAATTGATTTGCAAAATATATACTTCCTTTACCATACAAATTTGTATATTTAGAAGCGAGTGACGCGATTCGAACGCGCGACATCAACCTTGGCAAGGTTGCGCTCTACCACTGAGCTACACTCGCAAATCAAATATTAAGAATGTTATAGTAAGTAATATAACATAATAACGATCGATCCATCAAGAAATCCAAACCGAAAAGATTTCGAATAAAATAGTCTAAAGGAAAGGACTAACCTTATTTTTAAATAAGGTTAGTCCTTTCCTTTAGACTATTTTATTCGAAATCTTTTCGGTTTGGATTTCTTGATGGATCGTTAGATAAAAACCCAAATATAAAAAGTGAACTAAAACCCGTAATAATGGCATAAACAAATAGTTTTAAAAAATATAAACTAAGCATAAGAATCCTCCGATAAAATTATTTATTAATAATTATATATCAATTAATAAGTATTAAGCAATTAAATTTATATATAAGAACTTACTATATAAATACTAATCATCAGTGAAATCTGTATCGATAACTGTTTCATCAGAATTTGTTTGTGGTTCATTATTCACTTCTGGGTTAACAGAAGCAGCAATTTCTTCTCCAATAGTTTGAGAAATTTTTTGTAGCTCCTCAAGTTTATTTTTCAGATTTTCATTATCAAAATCATCATTTTGTAATATATCACGAATTGCTTTAATCTCTTTTAGAAGAAGTTCTTTTTTCTCTGACGATATTTTATCTTCATATTCTTTTAATTGCTTCTCATTTTGATAACAAACTAAATCAGCCTGGTTCTTTAAGTCGATTTTCTCTTTTTTCTCCTTATCTACTTTAGATGACTCTTCCGCATTTTTTATCATTTTCTCAACTTCATCTTTATCTAAAGTTGATGCATTCTGGATATTAATACGTTGTGTTTTACCAGTCCCCTTATCCTTAGCAGTCACAGATAAAATACCACTTGCGTTAATATCAAAAGTAACTTCAATTTGTGGAACCCCTCTAGAAGCTAAAGGGATTCCTTCTAGTCTGAAATTACCTAAACTTTTATTATCTTTGGCTAATTTACGTTCTCCTTGTAAAACCTCAATATCAACACTTTCTTGGTTATCTGTAGCCGTTGAAAAAGTTTCCGATTTTTTTACTGGAATTGTAGTGTTTCTAGGAATCATTACTGTCATTAAAGATCCTAATGTTTCAACCCCTAAAGATAAGGGTGTTACATCCAATAACAGAATATTTTTAACTTCACCAGCTAGTACTCCACCTTGCACCGCTGCTCCAATTGCAACAACCTCATCTGGGTTTACCGTCTGGTTTGCCTCTTTTTCTACTATTTTATACACCAAGTTTTGAACAGCTGGAATACGTGTTGAACCACCTACTAATACTAATTCATTAATTGTATTTCGATCTACACGAGCATCTTTGATTGCTGCTTCTACAGGTAATCGACAGCGATTTATTAAATCTTCACAAAGCTCCTCAAATTTTCCACGTGTTAGTACTTCCTCTATATGTTTAGGCCCATCTTGATTTGCTGTAATAAAAGGAAGATTTATAGTTGTTTCCGATAGATTTGATAATTCAATTTTAGCTTTTTCAGCCGCCTCCGTTAATCTTTGTAAAGCTTGAGGGTCAGAAGCTAAATTAATACCTTCTGTTTTTTGGAATTTCTCAAGTATAAAATCAACAATTTTTCTATCAAAATCATCTCCACCAAGTTTCGTATCCCCTGATGTTGATAAAACTTCGAAAACACCATCTCCAACTTCTAGTAAAGAAACATCAAATGTACCGCCACCTAAGTCAAAAATAATAACCAACTCATTATTTTTTTTTTCAAGACCATAAGCTAATGAAGCCGCTGTTGGTTCATTAATAATTCTTTTAACTTCTAACCCTGCAATTCTTCCCGCATCTCTTGTTGCTTGGCGTTGTGCATCATTGAAATATGCTGGAACTGTAATTACCGCTTCATTAATAGTTTGTCCCATGTATAAACTAACGTCATTAGAAAGCTTTCTCAAGATTTGTGATGAAATTTCCTCAGGACTAAACTGTTTATCCATGTTAGAACAAACAATTTTTACATTATCCTTATTGTCACCGACAAGTTTATAAGAAACTTCTTTTGATTCTTTGCTTAATTCACTGAATTTTGAACCCATAAAACGTTTGATCGATGAAAAAGTATTTTCAGGGTTAATAACAGCTTGTCGTTTAGCAATTTGCCCAACTAATAAATCTTTATTTTTCGTATAAGCAACAATTGATGGTGTTGTTCTTAATCCTTCGGTATTGTTAACTACTGTGGGTTGTCCACCTTCCATTACTGCTGCAACGGAGTTGGTCGTCCCAAGGTCAACTCCAAATATTTTACTTATATTAACCATATAATTATTTCTCCGTAAATTTCTCTATTAAATAATAACATAACTTTAACTTAGATTTACTAATTCTGTCAAGTGAGAAAAAACTATTCCTATAATTTGGAAGCTTTTTTAAGAAAATTTTAGTCTATATTTGTAGGAAAGAGAGGGATTCGAACCCTCGGTACAAAGAATATTTGTACAATAGATTAGCAATCTAACGCTTTAAGCCACTCAGCCATCTCACCGTAAATATGACTCTGGCTGGATTTGAACCTGCGACCAAGGGCTTATGAGTCCCCTACTCTAACCACTGAGCTACAGAGCCTTACATTCTACTTATAGATTGTCCAACTTAATTTATCGAAAATTTTATTCACTCGACAAGTTCAAAAAGAATATAAAAATTTTTTATATTTATGCTTATTGACAAAAAGTATAGGGTTGTGGCATATTATGTCCATATTCTATTTAGATATGCCTAGGGGGTTGTATCTCAATTTGGTTAGAGTATCACCCTGTCACGGTGAAAGTTGCGGGTTCGAGTCCCGTCAATCCCGAAATTATATTTATAATTAAGCTTAGTTTGTTTTATTATTATTACTAACAACAATACATTCCGTTGTTAAAATCATGCTAGCAATAGAGATCGCATTTTGTAATGCTGAACGTGTTACTTTTGCTGGATCAACAATACCATAATCAAACATATCCCCAAACTCATTTGTTTCAGCATTGTAACCAAACTCAAAATATTGTTCTTCAACTAAATCGGTTATAACACTACCATTTTTTCCAGTATTTTCCGCAATTCTTTTAAGTGGTTCTTTAATAGAATCTGCTAAGATATAAGCCCCAATAAGTTGGTCCTCTTTTAAGTTTTGTTTAGCCCATAATTTTAATGGTGTTGATAAATGTGTTAATGTTGCACCACCCCCAGGGATAACACCTTCTTCAACTGCGGCACGTGTTGCGTTTATTGCATCTTCTAGTCGTAATTTTTTGTCTTTCATTTCTGTTTCTGTAACAGCGCCAACCTTAATAACTGCAATTCCACCAGAAAGTTTAGCAATTCTATCCTTCAGTTTTTCAATTTCATATGCTGATTCGTTCATCGCAATTTGCTTTTTTAATTGCTCACAACGATTTTTAATATTATCTAAATTACCTTCAGTAATAATAGTAGTTGAATCTTTTGTAACAGTTATTCTTGAAGCTTTACCTAATAAATCTAATTCAACACTATCTAAACGTAGGCCTAATTCTTCTGTAATTAAAGTCCCCCCAGTTAAGATTGCAATATCTTCTAATAGAGATTTACGAAGATCCCCAAAACCAGGCGCTCGGATAGCAACAACATTAACAATCCCTCTCAATTTATTAAGAACTAGAGTAGATAATGCTTCTTTTTCAATATCTTCAGCGATTATTAGTAAAGGTTTTTTAGTAAATGCAACCTTTTCTAAAATAGGGATTAAATCTTGTTGAACAAGAGTAAGCTTTTTATTTGTAATTAAAATAAAAGGGTTATCATATTCAACTTCAGCTTTTTCAGCATTTGTAATAAAATATGGAGAAATAAAACCTTTATCTAATCTCATACCTTCCGTTATTGCTAACTCGATAAAGGTATTGTTACTTTCTTCCAAAGAAATAACTCCATCACGCCCCACGGTTTTTAAAGCTCTCGCAATCATGGATCCGATTTCTTTATCGTTACCGGAAGAAATTGTTGCTACTTGCTCTATTGCCATATTATTTTCAATAGGACGAGCGTAATCTAATATTTGATTAGTTAAATATTTTGTAGCTTTTTCAAGACCAAATTTTAAAGAAATTGGATTTGAACCCGCGGCTACATTCTTCATTCCTTTTTTTACAATTGCATAAGCTAAAACAGTTGCTGTAGTTGTACCATCACCAGCTACATCATTTGTTTTTGAAGCTGCTTGTCTTATTAGAGATACACCAGTATTAAAAATATTATCTTTTAATTCAATTTCTTTAGCAATACTCACGCCATCATTAATTATTTGCGGTGAACCATATTTTTTATCTAAAACTACATTTCTACCTTTTGGGCCTAAAGTAACTGAAACTGCTTCAACTAAGACTTGCATTCCTTTTTCAAGTGCTTGCCTTGCATGTTCTTGATATAATATTTTTTTACTCACTGTTTTGTTGTATTATTAAATAAAAAGGTTGTAGAAGTTATAAAGGTTTTGGTTTTTAAGGAGTTGGAATATAATAAGAATAATATTATTATAAGAATAATATTATTCGTATTATATTTAAGGTTAAGTTATTAATCCCAACCTTTGTCAGATTTAGAAAGAACAAAATTAGCTACATCTTGAATATCAGTTTCAGCTAAACGACCACCAAAAGCTGGCATAGCATTTTTTCCATTTGTTACCTGATAAGTAATCGCATCAACACTATTCATTACGTTTTTTTCCAAAGCCTCTTTTTTTAAAGTTTTGTCAATCATAATAACATTGTTACCACCAGCATGACATGCTGAACAATTAGCGACAAAAACGTTTTCCCCATTATTAATGTCTACCGCTTGAGCTGGATTTTGAAAACTAATTAAAGCTAAGCATGCAATAAAGAAACCAAAAAAAAAATTTTTCATTAATAATTCTCGTATAGAGTCTTTTTTAATTTAACAAAATAAAAATCTATTATTATTTTTAATATAGAAAGCGAGATTAAAAATCTTTACTACTTTATTTTTTTAATTAATAATAAATTTTACCACCACCCCATTTCTCAGAAACAATCTTAGGTTGTAATAATATATGACCTGCAATATCCACTAGATCATTTTCATCTAATGATCGCATTCTTGTGAAAATATTAGCACTTTTAATACTTGGGTGAATTTCTGCAATTGATTCTAAACCATCATACGTTTTTGGGTTTTTCATATACTCAACTAAACCATTAATATTATTAAGTGATGGTGTTGCTAAACTTAGAGCTTCAGTGTCAAGACCTAAATTTGGATTTGTTTTTGTAACTCCACCAACATGACATTGCCCACAACTAGAATTAAATAATCGTTTCCCTCGTTTAACTTGTTCGGGAGTTAAGACTGTTGTTTTACCATCACTAGTTACAGGTATTGTTCTTGTTGCTTCATCTAGTTCTATAGCTAAAACTGATGAACCAACTGAATTTGCTAAACAAGCAATGGTTAAACTTATAAAAAATTTTTTGAACATATTAGATTAAACCTATAAAATATTTTAATTACTGAAACAAAAAAACAAGAATTAACAACAAAGTTTACTTAGATTTATTAGAATAAATTTTTGGTAATTTTAATTGTTCTTTGATTTTTTTGGCAATTAAGCCTCTAAGTCGAATATTTTCCCAACCAGCTGCAAGAGCAATACTGACTAAAAGAACTTGACTGAATAATAGTATTGGATCAAGTCGCCACCCATGAATAATTAAAATAGAGCCATAAATTAACCCTAATGTTGTAAAAAAAATATCTTCATCACGCGATAGTTCTGGTCTTATGATTCTTAAAAAATATAAAATTAGTACACCAAGAATTATTATAAGGCCTAGAAGAAAATTTGCTCCAAAAACTATGTTTATCATGAATTATTAAACTTTTGAAAAATTATTTATTATTAAATTAGAAACTATAAAATCTTTTATCCATTTTTACTTATAGGAATGTAAAAAACAAAAATTAAAAAACTAACTTTTAAAATTTTTGTTTTTAATGACTATTTTTTTGGTGTTACACGAGTTAAAGCATCTTTTTTGCTAACAAAGAATAATGCAAGACTGATAGGTAAAACTACAATAAACCCACCAGCAATTAAGCTGGATAAAAAATTTGTTAAAGATGGTGTCATAATTTTATATTTTCTTTCTTTTCTCTAATAAAATATATTTTCTTGAACTATGCAAAACATCTAATTCTAGAAATAGAAATTAACAGTAAATTTTTGAAGGACCAGAGATTACTTTGCCGATAACGTAATTCAATCTTATTAAATTATATAGTATAATCTATTTATATATATCTAAATAATAAGATTAGATTATAGATAGTACTTTGGCTAGCGATAATAGGGTGATGCTAGGCTTTTTATTAAAGTACCCAAGCCTATTTGGAATCTTTTCATTTATAATAATAATGAAATATAATTTCTTTCTACCTTATCATTCTTTTATTCGTATAAAGAAAGATCGTTATAATATTGTAACGATCTTTCTAATTTAATTAAACTAATAACACATAAGTGTAGTATAATTTTGTATATGGTAAATCCTTGCTCAATCATCTTTAGTATAAGTATATTAAAATAAGTATATTAAAGAGTAGTAGAAACTGAAATGCATGTGTTTTTTTTTTTCTTTTTAAAAGAAACCAACCCTTCTTTAAGTGCATATAAAGTGTAATCTTTTCCAATCCCTACATTATCACCTGGTTTAAAACTTAATCCTCTTTGTCTTATTAAAATATTACCAGCCTGTACTTGATGCCCTTGGAAACATTTAACTCCAAGACGTTTTGAGTTAGAATCTCGTCCATTTTTTGTACTTCCCGCACCTTTTTTATGAGCCATTTTTTCTTATTTACTAATTTATGAAAAATAATTTGTTTCTTTATTCAAATCATATTGGTCTTTGTAATTTTTAGCTTGGTTAAAATGAAGTTTATAAATGAAGAACAAATTAAATAATACTAATAGTAATAGTATACTAGATAATAATTAGTGTACACCTATAATATATAATTGGTTATAGAATTTTGTAAACTTCATTTTTAAGGATTATCATACCTTTCCCTAGTTCATAATTTTTTTTAATTATTAGAAAAGCTATAAAGAAAAAATTTTTATTTTTCCTAAACTATAAATTAAAATAAAAATACTTTTTTAAGATATACTATGGTATGATAAGTTTTGTAAAAACTTGAAAGTTTAAAAATTTATTTTAATTATCCTTTAGTAAAATATTATAAATAAAAAATTAATGAAAAATCTAAAACAAACAACATTCTTAAATGATAAAGAACTTATTGATTCTGTTGAAAGTATTCATATTAAAAAGAATTTATCAAAAATATTTGTAGGTGACACAGTAAAGATTGGAATATTTATTAAAGAAGGTAATAAAGAGAGAATCCAATACTATCAAGGTATTATTTTAGGAAAAAATAATAGTGGAATTAATTTAACAATTTCAGTTAGAAAAGTATTCCAGGGTATCGGTGTCGAAAGAAATTTTTTAATACATTCTCCTAAATTTGAATCGATTGAAGTAATTAAATCTTCTCGTGTAAGAAGATCAAAATTATATTATTTACGTAGTATTGTAGGTAAAGGAAGTCGTCTAAAACAAAGGTTTAGAACTAAGTAATCTGCATCTGGCTGGGTTCGAACCAGCGGTGTTCTAATAAGAAGACGGATTATGAGTCCGTTGCCTTCAACCACTCGGCCACAAATGCGAAAAATTATTCTATATATTTCATTTTATAATTTATAGAAATGAGGAGCTGGTGGGACTCGAACCCACGTCCATTTAAAATAATCATTAAACTAATCAATGGAATCACAGATTTAGTTATTAATTAGTTTACTTTCGTTACGTTTAAAACAATAAATAAACAAATTTCTAACAAGAAAGTTGATGAGTTTATGTTTATTTTATATGAACAATAAATAAAATTAAAATACTTTATTTATTATAATAATAATACCAAAACTAAAGTTTTGTAAAGTTTTAGGGAAAAATAATCTTATTCTTATTTCAATCAACAATTATATAATTGATTGAGGTTAAAATTCAAGAAATTTATGCAAAGACTTGATTTTTATTAAAAGTAATAATGTTGTTTGCAATTACTGTATTTTTTAAGTATTTAAATCTGCTTAGTGATTAATAAAATTATAAATGTCGAAACCAATACAGCCCCTTAATTAATATAATACCTTAATATAGTTCTTAAAAGTATCTATTAATAGTATATACCAAAGCTAAGACAAAATATAAAATAGTTAATATTTGAATTAATTTATCGATTGATTTTTCTGCTCTACGAGAACTTTCAAAAAGTTTAAATGGGTCTAAATTTTCTTGTAAGCTCTGTTCATTAGGACTTCTAACTAGTATAATAAGAACTAATGAAAAATTGAGTATTATTGATAATATACTAAAAATGTTCACATTACTCATAACAGTATATTTTTATAGATAACAAATAATTTAATAAAGTTAATAATTTAATTATTATTGATTATTTTAATTTACTTTTTTATTCTCCCTGAACTTTTAATAATAGAAACCCAAGAGATAATCCGATTAGCACCATACTAAAACATAAAATACCGATTGATAAAATTTCTCCACCCATAAATTATTACATCCTTATGCTTAAAATTATATAATCTTAAAATCCATTACGGCCCCAAACGACTAGCGAAAGAGAAAACGTAAATATCATCATAATTGTAGCCCAACCTAAGCTAATTATATCCATGAGTATTCCTTAATTTTTGAAAATATATAATCAATATAAAATTTATTATATACTTTAATTTAACTCTAGGTCAAAATCAATATAATTTAATATCTACTTACTTTAAAGAGTGATTTTTATAAAATGTTTATTATTATTATATTTAGTATATAATATATAATAATACTAAATAGGAGAGGCTAGATGAACTAAAAAAAAAGGAATAAAATTAGCTTTAGTTGTAGGTGTTCCGGTTTGAGTAGAAAACAAAGTCCGAACTTAAAATTCTTTATTCGTAAAATTAATAAATACGAAATTGGAATAATTTAGTGATTTTCGCTAATCGGAATGAGAAATAAATAAAGCTTTAAATTAAAACTGTAATAATTAAATATTAATTTATACTAGGGGTAAAATCTATGACTAAATCAATTAACAGTAATAAAAATAATGAAACAAATGCATCAAAAACAAAAACTCCTGCAAAGGAGTCTTTACTTACACCTCGCTTTTATACAACGGATTTTGATGCAATGGCTAACTTAGACATCAATTCAAATAAGTCAGAGCTTGAATGTATTATAGAAGAATTTCGTATGGATTATAACCAACATCATTTTATTCGTGATCAAGAGTTTAATCAATCTTGGGCTCATTTTGATAAACGTACAAAATCTCTTATTACGGAATTTTTAGAAAGATCATGTACAGCTGAATTTTCAGGATTTCTATTATATAAGGAATTATCAAGAAACCTTAAAACGAAAAACCCTTTATTAGCTGAAGGATTTGCTTTTATGTCTAGAGATGAAGCAAGACACGCAGGGTTTTTAAATAAATCAATGAGTGATTTTAATTTAAGTCTTGATTTAGGTTTTTTAACTAAAAGCCGTAAATATACTTTTTTTTCACCTAAATTTATTTTTTATGCTACATATTTATCAGAAAAAATTGGTTATTGGCGATATATAACTATATATAGACATTTAGAAAAAAATCCTGGGTATCGTATTTATCCAATATTTAGATTTTTTGAAAGTTGGTGCCAAGATGAAAATAGACATGGAGATTTTTTTGCTGCTATTTTAAAATCCCAACCAGAATTATTAACTACTAATGTTGCTAAACTTTGGTGTAGATTTTTTCTATTATCAGTTTTTGCAACTATGTACTTAAATGACTTCCAAAGAAGTAGTTTTTATGCTACCTTAGGTTTAGATGCTCGTAAATTTGATATCCATGTAATCAAAAAAACAAATCAAAGTGCCGGACGTTTATTTCCTGTTATTTTAAATGTAAACCATCCAAGTTTCTTCAAACGTCTAGACAAATGTGCTGAGGCAAATTTATCATTAATAGAAATTGATGTGAAAGAAAAAGATCATTACGGTCATATTTTACAGAATTTTATATTCTTTTTCCAACGTATAGGAAACTATTCTATTATATTAATTAATTTAATAAAGATAGGATTAATGAAACCTCTAAATTCTGAAAAAGATTGGCATACTATATATTAAATGGATCTTGATTATTATTTTGTCATTTAAATTTTAATAGACAAAATCAATAAGTTACTGTTAAAGAGTAGTTATTCTTCCCAGTATAGAGATAAAATTAACTGTGATTAATTATATAAGGAAAATATTATTATGAATAATAATAATGCACGGGTAGGGGGAATTGCTCCTGATTTTGAGGCAATAGCAGTTTATGACGAAGAGCGTTATAAAATCCGATTATCAGATTACCGTAAAAAAAAATATGTTGTTCTATTTTTTTATCCATTAAATTTTACTTTTGTTTGTCCTACTGAAATAACTTCCTTTAGTGATCGCTTTAAAGAATTCAGTTCACTGGACACTGAAGTTTTAGCTGTTTCTGTTGATAGTGAATATTCACATTTATCATGGGTACAAACAAAACGGGAAGATGGAGGTTTAGGACCATTAAGTTATCCTCTAGTTTCTGACTTGAAAAAAGAAATTAGTAATTCTTATAATATTTTACATGATTCTGGGGTTGCTTTACGTGGTTTATTTATTATTGATAAAAAAGGCGTTATACAATATTCAACTACGAATAATTTATCTTTTGGTCGTAGTGTTGATGAAACCTTAAGAATTTTACAAGCTATTCAACATATAACAGAAAACCCTGATGAGGTTTGTCCTAGTGATTGGGAACCTGGTGATGAAACAATTTATATCTAAAAATTGACGTATTACGTATTAATCGAGAAAATAAAGCGAGGTTCTTAAAATAATTATTAATTCAGGATATAAAAATATATAGAGATCAAAAAAAATTATGCCAAAACTTAAAACAAGAAAAGCTGCAAAAAAACGTTATAAACTTCTTGCAGGAAAAAGATTTGTTAGACGTAAAGCTTTTAAGGGACATCTTTTAGAAAAAAAATCTGCTAAGCAAAAGAGAAATTTATCAAATACCATTATAGTAAGTAAGTCAGATACTAAAGCAATAAGAAAAATGTTAGTTTGTTAACCTATAACGATAACAAAATTAATGGTAAGAGTTAAGCGAGGGAATGTTGCTAGGAACCGTAGAAACAAAATTTTAAAACTTGCAAAAGGGTTTTCTGGTGCTCATTCAAGTTTATTCCGTGTAGCAAATCAACAAGTAATTAAAAGCTTGATATACGCATATCGTGGAAGAAAAGAGAAGAAAAGAATATTTCGTCAATTATGGATTACAAGGATAAATGCTGCAGTAAGCAATTATAACTTAAAATATAGCAGATTCATTCATAATTTAAAACGATCAAAAATTCTTCTAAACCGTAAAATGTTATCCCAATTAGCTATTTTAGACCCGTCAGCTTTTTCTGTTATAGTTGAAGTAAGCCAGTAAAATGATTTGAACAAAAAAGGGGAAATTTTCTTTTTTGTTCAAATCATTGCCGTTAATTTATTAATTAAAATAATATTTAAAAGAATTATGAAAAGAACTATTTCAGTATTAGTTGAAAAGGATGCAGGAGGATTAGTTCGTATTGTAAGCTTATTAACTAGAAGACGATTCCAGATTGAAAGTATTACTATGGCAGCATGCGAAAGAAAATGTTATGAACGAATAACAATAGTAGTAATAAATCAAAGCGATGGCTCAGATGCTGCTAGCCAGTTAACTAAGCAAATAAAAAAATTAATTAATGTTGTAAATGTTCAAGATATAACGTACTTACCTTTAGTGCAAAGAGAGTTAGTTTTAATAAAACTACAAGTAAATATTATAGAACGAGAGGAAATTATAAGGTTAGCTGACATATTTAGATTTAAAATTAATGATATCACAGAATCTACACTTATCATAGAAGTAACAGCCGATCCTGGAAAAATTGTGGCTCTTCAAAAAATATTAGAAAAGTATAATATTTTGCAATTATCTAGAACAGGAGAAATTGCTCTAACACGTGAATCTTCAGTAAGTACTTCTTTATTAAAAGAATATCCTGAATTTGAAGCTGACACTGGTAGAAATTATTTTAAAAATGTTGAAGAATTATTTTATAACGATTCTTATAAACCTTCATAAACTTAACTCAAACCATAACAAGCTGCTAATAGATTTTATAATGGTTAGTCGTTAGTCTTAAAATAATTTTGAATGCTAATTTTCTATTACCAGCTACTATTAAAGTTTGATTCTTAAATATCAGACTTTAATATATTAAACGCCTATACTTTATTGATAAAGTACATATACATAGAATAAAAATATTCTAGAGTTAGAAATTTTTCTAAAATAATAAGTCGAATGAAAGATAAGAGGAATGTCGAGAATTTTTTTGGCTAAATGACATCCAACTACCAGGCTTTTCTTGGTAAGATAAACATTCATTAACATCCCATTCTGAGAGATATAATTTTTTTTTAGAAAAAAAATTTATACATAGTAGAGTAGGAGATTGAGGGAAAAATGGTCTTTTTTTTTTATGATACTTTTTCTTTTCATTATGTTTTTGCTCCACAATAAAATAAATTTCACAATTGTCTATACGATTACAATTCAAACAAATACACATAATTTTTTTTTGTTTTATTATAATATATTTTTTATTTGGGGGTGGAGGGACTTGAACCCTCACGATTTGCATCAACGGATTTTCATTTCGATATGATTTTCATCAATAATAAAAAAGTATATATACTTTTTTTTTTCAAAATTGGACTCTCTCTTTACCAATTAAGGTAGTTCCCGTCGAGTCTCTGCACCTTAATTAATACTTAACTACACTAATTCTTGGCTCAAGATTGTCTTATCGTGATTATGACTTAGATTTCCTTGAATTTGAGAACTTACTTCGCTAATCACGTTAATGATTTGATGCTCAAAGTTTTAAGTCCGTTGCGTCTACCATTCCGCCACACCCCCAATTACACCAATACATCATATAATAACTATCTTAAAAATCTAATTTTAAAACTATCGGTTAGTTTAAATTTTTTTAAAATTAGGCGACACCCAGATTCGAACTGGGGATAGAGGATTTGCAATCCACGGCCTTACCACTTGGCTATATCGCCTTTAGAAATCAAATAACCTTAGAGTAATCAAATTAAACTAGTTACAGTATATTAGAAATCTATAGACAATTCTTTTTAAGTAATTTAATATATAATTATATTACTATATTAGTATAAAATTAATAAAAATTATCTTTTTATTTATTAACAGAGAAAAGTTAATACCTTTCTAGAGTATAGTATGTATGTACCTTAGGGACTTCTAAATTATTCCCTAATTAAAGGATAAAAACTATTAAGAGCTTGTTGCTGGCTTCGGAGAATCTATATGCCTGAGAATGTGCAGGAAAGAACTCGATTAAAAAGTGAGCGTTACGAATCAGGTGTAATTCCATATGCCAAAATGGGATATTGGGATGCTGATTATAACGTTAAAGACACTGATATTCTAGCTCTATTCCGTATAACTCCACAACCAGGCGTAGATCCCGTAGAAGCTGCCGCTGCTGTTGCGGGTGAATCTTCTACTGCAACATGGACGGTAGTTTGGACAGACTTATTAACTGCTTGCGATATCTATAGAGCAAAAGCATATAGAGTAGATCCAGTACCTGGAACAAGCGACCAATACTTTGCATATGTCGCTTATGAATGTGATTTATTTGAGGAAGGTTCTCTTGCGAACTTAACAGCCTCTATTATTGGTAACGTTTTCGGTTTTAAAGCTGTTAAAGCTTTACGTCTAGAAGACATGAGAATTCCTTTTGCTTACTTAAAAACTTTCCAAGGTCCAGCAACTGGGGTTATTGTGGAAAGAGAAAGATTAGACAAATTTGGTCGTCCTTTCTTAGGTGCTACTGTAAAACCTAAATTAGGTCTTTCAGGTAAAAACTACGGACGTGTAGTTTATGAAGGTTTATGTGGTGGTCTTGATTTCCTTAAGGATGATGAGAACATTAACTCACAACCATTCATGCGTTGGAAAGAACGTTTCTTATACTGTATGGAAGGTGTTAACCGTGCCGCTGCTGCAACAGGTGAAGTTAAAGGTTCTTACCTTAACATTACTGCTGCAACAATCGAACAAATGTATGAACGTGCAGAATACGCTCATTCAATTGGTACTGTTATTGTAATGGTCGATTTAGTTATTGGTTATACTGCTATTCAAACTATGGCGATCTGGGCAAGAAAAGCTGAGATGATTTTACATTTACATCGTGCAGGTAATTCTACTTATGCTCGTCAAAAAAACCATGGTATTAATTTCCGAGTTATCTGTAAATGGATGCGTATGTGTGGTGTAGACCATATCCATGCTGGTACAGTTGTTGGTAAATTAGAAGGAGATCCCTTAATGGTTAAAGGATTCTACAACACTTTATTACTAACTCAACTTAAAATTAATTTACCTGAAGGTTTATTCTTCGACATGGATTGGGCATCTCTTAGAAAATGTGTCCCTGTAGCTTCTGGTGGAATCCATTGTGGTCAAATGCACCAACTTCTTTACTATTTAGGTGACGATGTAGTTCTACAATTTGGTGGTGGTACTATTGGTCACCCTGATGGTATTCAATCCGGTGCAACAGCAAACCGTGTTGCTCTAGAATCTATGGTTCTAGCTCGTAATGAAGGTCGTGATTATGTTGGAGAAGGTCCTGAAATCTTACGTAACGCAGCGGCTACTTGTGGTCCTTTAAAAGCAGCGTTAGATTTATGGAAAGATATTACTTTCGAGTACACTTCAACAGATACACCTGATTTCGTTGAGCTTCCAACTGAAAGCAAATAGTATACTGAAAGCAAATTTATAGGACATGAATTCTAAATAATTTTATTTTTATTATTAAAATTCTATTAATTATTTTGTTATAAAATTTAGACTTGACCTTAAATTTGTTATAACTTCAGAAAAAATACTTAATACCCCATATTATTTTAAGCGAAAGTAGAGAGCAAATAAAAATTTTAGTGTATAACTAAAAATAAAATTTCTATAATTTATCTTTAAAGAATATTTGAATAGTGATGAGAGTTACACAAGGATGTTTTTCGTTTTTACCAGATCTAAGTGATGAGCAAATTAAAAAACAAGTTGCTTATGCTATGACAAAAGGATGGGCTGTTAGTGTAGAATGGACAGATGATCCACACCCACGTAATTCATATTGGGAATTATGGGGTCTTCCTTTATTTGACATTCAAGATCCTGCTGCATTAATGTATGAACTTGGTGAATGTAGAAAAGTTAACCCAGAAGGTTACATTAAAATCAACGCGTTTGATGCTAGTATCGGTACAGAAAGTTGTGTATTATCATTTCTGGTACAACGACCTTCAAACGAACCTGGTTTCTATCTAGAACGTAATGAAATTGGTGGTCGTAACATTCAATACACGATTTCAAGTTATGCTGTTCAAGCAAGACCTGCTGGAGACCGTTATTAAGGATAAGACATCATTTTTTCTAACTTTCTAGAAACTTGATGACTACTATAGTCTTTTTAAAGGTTCTAAGTTAGTTTTGTTTTCAGAAAAGCTTTAAGCTCAACATTATTTGTTGTGCTGATTAGCAATTTTTTGTAGAAATACAAAGTTAATCTAACAATTAGTTTCCTTTTTCGATATAATATTTTAAGTTTAGAAGTTATTACTAAACTTAAAATATTATATCTTTGATGCTTATATCTGAATTTTTATAGCATTTGACAAAGTTATATTCATATCATATATATATATGTATATATACGATTACAATTTATAAGCGTTATTCTAGAAGCTATTAAAAAAGTAATAATTTTTAGATAAATGGGCTCATCGTCTAATGGATAAAGACCGGAACCTTCTAAGTTTCTAATGTAGGTTCAATTCCTTCTGGGCCTGCTCAAATAAATATTTAGAAATTATTTTTTATACTTTTAGTATAAAAAATAATTTAAGCCCCCATCGTCTAGAGGCCTAGGACATCTCCTTTTCACGGAGGGAACAGGGATTCGAATTCCCTTGGGGGTAAAGTATAATAGTATTCAAAAAATATTTATATTTATAAATATAAAAACTTATTGTTAAAGCAAATTCCATATTAATATAATATAATATAATATATAGTTTCTTTTTAATAGAAAATTAGTTATAATATATTAGTGAAAACTCAATTCGGAATAGTATAATTATTTCATGAGACTTGAGCGTTTCCTATCTTTATGTCTCCAGAGAGGAAAAGGTAATGAACTCCAATAAGCAAGCAGCCAAAGTTAAAGTTCTTGTTGATCGTGATGCTAACAAAACTAGTTTCGAAAAATGGGCTAAGCCGGGGCATTTTTCGCGTACATTGTCTAAAGGCCCAAAAACAACTACTTGGATTTGGAATTTACACGCAGATGCACATGATTTTGATAGTCAAACAAACTCTTTAGAAGAAGTTTCTAGAAAAATTTTTAGTGCACATTTTGGACAACTAGCAATAATATTTTTATGGATAAGTGGGATGCATTTTCACGGTGCTTATTTCTCGAATTATTTAGCATGGTTAAATAATCCTATTAGTATTAAGCCAAGTGCACAAGTCGTGTGGCCTATTGTTGGTCAAGAAATCTTAAATGGAGATGTTGGTGGTAATTTTCAAGGTGTTCAAATAACATCAGGATTTTTCCAATTATGGCGTGCTGAGGGTATAACAAGTGAAATTGAATTATACTGGACTGCCATTGGTGGATTAATTATGTCTGGATTAATGTTATTTGGAGGCTGGTTCCATTATCACAAAGCTGCTCCCAAATTAGAGTGGTTTCAAAACGCAGAATCAATGTTAAATCATCATTTATCTGGTTTATTAGGTTTAGGTTGTTTAGCTTGGTCTGGACACCAAATTCATATAGCATTACCTATTAATAAATTATTAGATGCTGGTGTTGGTTCACAAGAAATTCCTTTACCTTATGAATTTATTATTAATAGGGAATTAATTGGTCAGCTTTACCCAAGTTTCAAAAAAGGTATCGTTCCTTTCTTTTCATTAAATTGGGGCGAATATTCTGATTTTTTAACGTTTAAAGGTGGCTTAAACCCCGTAACAGGTGGCCTTTGGTTAAGTGATACTGCTCATCATCATTTAGCTTTAGCAGTCTTATTTATCGTTGCAGGACATATGTACCGTACAAATTGGGGAATTGGACATAGTATGAAAGAAATTTTAGAAGCTCATAAAGGGCCATTTACTGGTGCTGGCCATACAGGTCTTTATGAAATTTTAACAACTTCATGGCATGCGCAACTAGCAATTAATCTAGCAATGATGGGATCGTTAAGCATTATAGTTGCTCATCATATGTATGCAATGCCTCCATATCCTTATATTGCTACTGATTATGCTACGCAACTTTCTTTATTTACTCATCATATGTGGATTGGGGGATTCTGTATTGTCGGTGGTGCAGCACATGGGGCTATTTTTATGGTTCGTGATTATAACCCAGCAAAAAACTATAATAATTTATTAGATAGAGTTGTTCGTCATAGAGATTCTATTATTTCTCATTTAAATTGGGTTTGTATATTCCTAGGTTTCCATAGTTTTGGGTTATACATACATAATGATACAATGAGAGCATTAGGGCGTGCGCCAGATATGTTTTCCGATACAGGTATTCCTTTAAAACCTATTTTTGCACAAGCAATTCAAAATTTACATTTATTAGCACCAAGTAGTACTGCACCAAATGCTTTAACAACAGCAAGTTATGTTTTTGGTGGTGATATTGTTTCTATTGGATCAAAAATCGCTATAATGCCAATAAAATTGAGTACAGCTGATTTTATGGTTCACCATATTCATGCTTTCACAATCCATGTGACTGTTTTAATTTTATTAAAAGGTGTTTTATATGCTCGTAGTTCAAAATTAATCCCTGATAAATCTAATTTAGGTTTCCGTTTCCCTTGTGATGGACCAGGAAGAGGCGGTACTTGTCAAGTTTCAGCTTGGGATCATATATTTTTAGGTTTATTCTGGATGTACAACTCAATTTCAGTAGTTATATTCCATTTCAGTTGGAAAATGCAATCTGATGTTTGGGGATCAGTAACACCAACAGGAGCAGTTTCTCACATCAGTGGTGGTAATTTTGCCCAAAGTTCAATTACTATTAATGGATGGTTAAGAGATTTTTTATGGGCACAAGCATCACAAGTAATTCAATCATATGGATCTGCCTTATCTGCTTATGGTTTAATCTTCCTTGGAGCGCATTTCATTTGGGCATTTAGTTTAATGTTCTTATTTAGTGGTCGTGGCTATTGGCAAGAGCTTATTGAATCAATTGTTTGGGCTCATAACAAAATTAAAGTTGCACCAGCAATTCAACCTCGAGCATTAAGTATTACTCAAGGTCGAGCTGTAGGATTAGCGCATTATCTATTAGGTGGTATTGGAACAACGTGGTCTTTCTTCTTAGCAAGAATTATTTCTGTAGGATAAAATTAACGAGGTAAAATATTTATGGTAACTAAATTTCCAAAATTTAGCCAAGCTTTAGCACAAGATCCGACAACTAGAAGAATTTGGTTTGGTATTGCAACAGCCCATGATTTTGAAACACATGATGGGATGACAGAAGAAAATTTATATCAAAAAATCTTTGCTTCTCATTTCGGTCATTTAGCAATTATTTTTCTTTGGACATCTGGTAATTTATTCCATGTTGCTTGGCAAGGGAACTTTGAACAATGGTCTTTAAACCCATTAAAAGTAAAACCAATTGCACATACAATTTGGGATCCACATTTTGGTGAGCTTGCAATGAAAGCTTTCACAAAAGGTGGCGCATTTTACCCAGTAAATATTTCTTATTCAGGTGTTTACCATTGGTGGTATACTATTGGAATGAGAACAAATAATGATTTATATGTAGGATCTATTTTTTTAATCGCGTTATCTAGTTTATTATTATTTGCTGGTTGGTTACATTTGCAACCAAAATTCCGTCCAAGCCTATCTTGGTTTAAAACTAATGAGTCACGTTTAAACCATCATTTAACAGGTTTATTCGGGGTAAGCTCTTTAGCTTGGACAGGACATTTAGTTCATGTTGCTATTCCGGCATCTCGTGGTATCCATGTTGGTTGGGATAATTTCTTAACAACTTTACCGCATCCAGATGGTTTAACTCCATTTTTTGATGGGAATTGGAATGCCTATTCTCAAAATCCTGATACTGTAGAACATATTTTTGGTACAAATACAGGTGCAGGTACTGCTATTCTTACATTCTTAGGTGGTTTCCACCCACAATCTAAATCTCTTTGGCTTACTGATATAGCACATCATCATCTTGCAATTGCAATTGTATTTATAATTGCTGGGCATATGTATAGAACAAATTTTGCGATTGGCCATAATATGAAAGAAATTCTGGATGCACATCGTCCACCTGGTGGAAGATTAGGTGCAGGACATCGAGGATTATTTGATACAATAACAAACTCTTTACATATTCAACTTGGTTTAGCTCTAGCAGCATTAGGTGTAATTACATCTTTAGTTGCTCAACATATGTATGCAATACCTCCTTATGCTTTTATGGCAAAAGATTTTACAACTCAAGCAGCTCTTTATACACATCATCAGTATATAGCTGGTTTTTTAATGGTAGGGGCATTTGCACACGGGGCAATTTTCTTTGTTAGAGATTATGATCCAGAAGCAAACCAGGATAATGTTTTAGCTAGAATGCTTGAGCATAAAGAAGCAATTATTTCTCATTTAAGTTGGGTTAGTTTATTTTTAGGTTTCCATACATTAGGACTATATATTCATAACGATACTGTAGTTGCATTTGGGCAGCCTGAGAAACAAATATTAGTAGAACCTGTTTTCGCACAATTTATCCAAGCGGCTTCAGGAAAAGCCGTTTATGGTTTTGATCTTTTATTATCTTCGAAAGAAAGTCCTGCTAGCGTTGCCGGAAGCGAAATCTGGATACCTGGTTGGATAGAAGCAATTAATAGTGATAAAAATGATTTATTTTTAACTATTGGACCTGGTGATTTTTTAGTACACCATGCTATTGCTTTAGGATTACATACTACAACATTAATCTTAGTTAAAGGGGCCTTAGATGCCCGTGGTTCTAAATTAATGCCAGATAAAAAAGATTTTGGTTATAGTTTTCCTTGTGATGGTCCAGGTCGTGGTGGTACTTGTGATATTTCAGCTTGGGATGCTTTTTATTTATCAATGTTTTGGATGTTAAACACAATTGGTTGGGTTACTTTCTATTGGCATTGGAAACATGTTACAATTTGGCAAGGTAATGCAGCGCAGTTTAATGAGTCTTCGAACTATATTATGGGTTGGTTACGTGATTATTTATGGTTAAATTCATCTCCATTAATAAATGGTTATAATCCCTATGGTATGAATAGTTTATCTGTATGGGCCTGGATGTTCTTATTTGGACATTTAATTTGGGCTACTGGGTTTATGTTCTTAATTTCATGGAGAGGATACTGGCAAGAGCTTATAGAAACATTAGTTTGGGCTCATGAACGTACACCTCTTGCGAACTTAGTTCGTTGGCGTGACAAACCTGTTGCTCTATCAATTGTTCAAGCCAGATTAGTTGGGCTAGTTCATTTTACAGTAGGGTATATTTTGACTTATGCTGCTTTTGTTATAGCTTCAACGACTGGAAAATTTGGTTAATTTAGATTATACTATTATTTAGGTTTGTATATTAAAGTATAATATTACTTTAATATACAAATTTAATAAAATATAAAAAAATTAATTAAGGAATGTTCTATGGCTAAACAATCAATGATTGAAAAAGAAAAAAAACGAGAAAGATTAGTTATAAAATATAGCGAAAAACGAAAGTCACTTCTTTTAGAATTTAAAAAGGCAAATACTTTTTCTGATCAAATGAAAGTTCATAAAAAAATAGAAAAGCTACCAAGAAATAGCTCACGTATAAGATTAAGAAACCGTTGTTGGCGAACTGGTCGTAGTCGAGGGGTTTATAGAGATTTTGGTTTATGCCGACACATGGTTAGAAAAATGGCACATAATTGTTTATTGCCTGGTATAAGAAAAGCTAGTTGGTAATTAAAAATTTAAAACAGGAGAGATAATATAATTATTATCTCTCTTTTTTATAGACCAAGTTTATTTCCGCGACGGTATTGTAAAAAAGCAGCAACGAATAAACCAATTAAAGTTACTGGGATAAGACCTAAGACCATACCAAAAAGAAGAGGTTCAATCATAATAGAAAAATATATAAATAATTATTAAAGTGATTAAGGGTATTGCGTTTAAAAAGTTTGAATAATCAGAAGATATTAGTCCCGTATTCTAGACACTAATATATTTCTACAAAATCACTATTTATAAGTTTATTTATCTAAAACCAACTGAAGCTTGCCACAGGAAAGCAAGTAATAAAAAAAGAACTGGAACAATCGGTAAAATATCTACAATTGGACTATACATTGAGTACAGGTCTGGTAACTTTGTTAGTAATATGATTTCCATATTTTATTAGCCTTTTTGTAAAAATACTATCGAACCATTATATTCAATAAAATAGAGTTAGATACACTATAGTATATAGTAAGACAATAGATTTTATTTACCTTAACTCCTAACTTTCTAATTATTTTATGTTTTCTCCTCTATAAAGTACCTTTCAACTTTTTGTATCACTATTTTTCTCCTAGTAATTTAAAAATATTTAAAAAGATCAGTTTGATCGGAAATTTAATAAATCAATTATTTATTTTAAGGTAAATAAATTTCAACAGAAAAATAAAATATAAATAAAGTTTTTACTCTTAAATTTCATAATCTTAAATTATAGATAAAGGGAATTCTAGTTTTATGTAAACCAACCATAGCTATGTAAACCTTGCCCTAAAAAATTAACCCCAAGATAACAAATCCAAACAACAAAGAACCCGATACTTGCTAAAAGAGCTGGTTTTTTTCCATTTAAACCTACTATTAGTCGAAGATGTAAATAGGCTGCGAAAATTAACCAAGTTATTAAAGCCCAAGTTTCTTTTGGATCCCAACTCCAATAAGATCCCCAAGCTTCATTTGCCCAAACAGCACCGGCTATTATACCAATAGTCAAAAAAGGAAATCCTAAACTTATAGCTCTATAACTCCAATTATCGATATTATATAAAAATTTTGTACGGTTATTTATAACAATATCTTCTTCCTCATTATAAATTACATCTAGACCTAGATATAAAAATTGGCTTTTGGTTAGGTTTAAAGTTTTTCTCATATGCTTTTCATATTGAGCAGCTCTAACTGGTATCGTTTTTATATAATCTTCAAGTTCTAAAAATGAACCTACATAAACTATTGCGAATGATGACCCAATAATTAATATAGCATAACTTAACATCATTAAACTAACGTGCATCATTAACCAATTTGACTGTAGGGCGGGAACTAAAGCACTTGCTTTTTGCATCTCAAGGGGTAGTGTTAATGCAGCAAAACCAGTAATAAATAAAACAATTGGTACAATAATACATCCAAATAATAAACTTTGAGTTTTAGACTCTAAAGCTTGATAAACAAATAAAAGTATACATGATAGAAACAGTAGAGATTCATATAAATTACTTAAAGGAAAATAGCCAAATTGAATCCAACGATTTAATAAAAAAACAAATAGACTTAAGGTTGCAAATCGTGAAGTAATTTTTGCTAAAGTACTAAAAACTTTTATATTTTTAAACCCTAAACTAAACCAATAGAAAATGGTAGAGATAAGACAGCAAGCAAACAGGATATTATTAAATATATTACTATCATTACAAACGTTACAAAAATCCTGGAAAAACATTATTACCCCCTATTTTTATAATATAATTAAAATTGCCACGAATGTACGTAATTAGTATAGCTTATATATTTATAAAAAAACCAAACATCAAAAAAGTTAGGCAACTAAATATATAATTAAAGACTAAAAATCTACAGTAAAAAAGTTAAAAATTATGAAATAAAAAGAAAAACCAAACTATTTATAGTAATTAAAATTCTATTATATTATATAAATGTATATATATTAAATATTTAGATTATAATATATAATAAGATAACACAATAATATAATATATATAATAATATAAGATTATTAAACAACTATATTATACTATTCTTATATCATTTATATCAATCAATATCTCTTAAGAGCAACTATTATTAATAATTATTTATTAAACCAAATAATAATAATTTAGTTAACACATAATAAAAATCAGGAGTCATATATGAAACTAGCGGTTTATGGTAAAGGTGGTATCGGTAAATCAACAACAAGTTGCAATATTTCTGTCGCTCTTTCTAGACGAGGAAAACGTGTTTTACAAATTGGTTGTGATCCAAAGCATGATAGTACATTTACATTAACTGGTTTTTTAATTCCAACGATTATTGATACATTACAAGCGAAAGATTATCATTATGAAGATATTTGGCCAGAAGACGTTATATACCAAGGTTACGGAGGAGTTGATTGTGTTGAAGCAGGAGGACCACCTGCTGGAGCTGGTTGTGGAGGTTATGTTGTAGGGGAAACAGTAAAACTTTTAAAAGAATTAAATGCATTTGATGAATATGATGTAATTTTATTTGATGTTTTAGGAGATGTTGTTTGTGGTGGTTTTGCTGCACCATTAAATTATGCGGATTATTGTTTAATTGTAACAGATAATGGTTTTGATGCTTTATTTGCCGCAAATAGAATCGCTGCTTCAGTAAGAGAAAAAGCTAGAACACATGCATTAAGACTGGCGGGACTTATAGGTAATAGAACAGCTACTCGAGATTTAATTGATAAATATATTGATGCAGTGCCAATGCCCGTTTTAGAAGTCTTACCTCTTATTGAAGATATTAGGGTTTCAAGAGTAAAGGGTAAAACTTTATTTGAGATGACAGAATCTGATAATTCTTTATATTATATTTGTGAATACTACCTAAATGTAGCAGACCAACTTATTGCTAACCCTGAAGGTGTAGTTCCAAAAGAAGCTGCAGACCGTGAATTATTTAGTTTACTATCTGATTTCTATTTAAACCCAACACAAAAAGATGAAGATACATTAGAATTTGATACTATTGAAAATGATTTGAATGAAGTATTTTCGATTTAGTCTAAAAAAATTAGACTTATAAATTTTAATTTTTTAGTAAAAGGATTTATATGAATCAGCTAAAACATGTAGATAACAATGATTTAAAAGAAAAGATAAATTTTGAATGTGAAACAGGTAATTATCATACTTTTTGTCCAATTAGTTGCGTTGCTTGGTTGTACCAAAAAATTGAAGATAGTTTCTTTTTAGTTATTGGTACAAAGACTTGCGGGTACTTTTTGCAAAACGCTTTGGGAGTAATGATTTTTGCTGAACCTCGTTATGCCATGGCTGAACTAGAAGAAGGTGATATATCAGCACAATTAAGTGATTATGAAGAACTAAAACGTTTATGTTTACAAGTAAAAAGGGACCGAAACCCTAGTGTAATCTTTTGGATTGGTACATGTACAACAGAAATCATCAAAATGGATTTAGAAGGTATTGCACCAAAGTTAGAAGCAGAAATAAGCCTCCCAATTGTAGTCGCAAGAGCAAATGGACTTGATTATGCTTTTACACAAGGTGAGGATACTGTATTAGCCGCTTTAGCACAACGACCAAATGCAAAGCAGTTAGAAATTCAATCAGAAAAAGTAATCTCACCTGATAAGGATTATGTTGAACATGTACCTCTTATTTTGTTTGGTTCTATACCTGACCCAGTTGTTAATCAACTGACTTTAGAGTTGAAAAAACAAGGTATTCGAGTTTCAGGTTGGCTACCCTCAAAACGTTATACTGAATTACCTCTTATTAATGAAGGGAATTATGTTTGTGGAGTAAATCCATATTTAAGTAGAACTGCAACAACCTTAATGAGAAGAAGAAAATGTAAATTAATTGGTGCTCCATTCCCCATTGGACCGGATGGTACAAGAGCCTGGTTAGAAAAGATTTGTTCTGTTTTTGATATTGAACCCAAAGGGTTACAGCAAAGAGAAGATGAAATATGGGAAAAATTAAAATATTATGTTAGCTTGATTGATGGTAAAAGTGTATTCTTTATGGGTGACAATTTATTAGAGATTTCATTAGCACGTTTTTTAATAAGATCAGGCATGATTGTATTTGAGATTGGTATACCATATATGGACAAAAGATATCAAGGAGCTGAATTACAATTATTGCAAAAAACTTGTAAAGAAAAAAATATTCCAATTCCTATTATTATTGAAAAGCCTGATAATTATAATCAAGTAGATAGAATTCGTGATATGAAACCTGATTTAGTTATTACTGGTATGGCGCATGCAAATCCATTAGAAGCAAGGGGTATTAATACAAAATGGTCCGTTGAATTTACATTTGCTCAAATTCATGGTTTTACAAACGCTATTGAAGTTTTAGAATTAGTAACCAGACCACTTCGACGTAATCAAAAACTTGAAAAGATTGGTTCTCAGCTTTATACTGATCGTCGATAATCAAAAATTTGTATAAGGTTAATAAACTAATTTGAATTTTCCACAAATAATATACTATACTATATTTATATCATTATTTCCATGTTGTATGTATACAAATTATATATAGCATGAAAAATTTATTTTTTATTAAAACTCATAGTTTTTCATTACTTTTTAGATTAATGTTTAATTTTAAGAAATCAGTATTAATATTTTTTTTAGCTCTTAGCATACCTTTAGCAGCATTTGCTGATGTTGCAGGTTTAACAAAATGTAGTGAATCAGCAACTTTTAATAAGCGATTAAATGCTAGTGTTAAAAAATTAGAAGGAAGAGTTAAAAAATATGAGCCTGGATCTCCTCCAGCATTAGCTTTAGAACAACAAATTACTAGAACTGAGCAAAGATTTACTCGTTACTCGAACTCTGAGTTGTTATGTGGTAAAGAAGGCTTACCTCATCTTATAACAGATGGAAGATGGGATCATGCTGTTGAATTCATAATTCCAGGAATGATGTTCTTATACATAAGTGGCTGGATAGGTTGGGCTGGTCGTACTTATCTAAATACAGTAGGGTCTACTTCAAACCCAACGGAAAAAGAAATTATAATTGATGTACCATTAGCCTTAAAAATTATGTCTTCAGGATTTATTTGGCCAGTATCAGCTTGGCAAGAATTCACTACGGGTAATTTTTTAGTTCCTGATTCTGAAATTACTGTATCTCCTAGATAGTAACATTCTTAAAATGAAAATTTCCCTATATATAATAAATTAAGAGGTATCAAATAACATGGACAATTTCTTAAAATATCTTTCGACTGCACCTGTTTTATTTGTTGGCTGGATGACATTTACTGCTGGGTTTATTATTGAAGCTAATCGTTTTTATCCTGATGCATTAACATTCCCTGTCTTTTAAATATAATTTTTTTGTCTAAAAAAATACAAATTATCTTCCTATAACATATATATATATATATGTTATAGGAAGATAATTTGTTCTTCTATCTTTTAAGAAATAGTAATTAGAGATCATTTATAATCAAAAATAATGAGTTGAAAATATGACGAACCTAAATTTCGTGCCTAAGAATATACCTAGTGATTTTAATGTGTCCAGTCGCATATCAGCTGAGATTAATGAGAATGATAAAAGTTTGTTTGATAATAACTTTAATGTAAATGATCTATGGAGCGAAGAAAATGAAAAGATTGATCGTTGGGCTATTAATGATGGAAGTGAAGGATCTGATAAACCAAGTAATTTAAATGAAATTACTAAAGAAAATAAAAGTAACGTTAAAAAATATATTAATCAAAACCTTAACGCTAAGGAAAAACTTAATAAAATTGAGGTTTATTTTATTGTTAAATCTGTAAAAATAGAAGAAAAAAAAATTTTAGTTGGTGTACCAATTAATAATTTTGATGATTTATCAAATTCTTCATATGGGAAAGCTATATCGGCGCGAGCAGGTACTTTTTTAATGAGAACTGATGCAGATCTTAATAAGAAGGGGTTCATAGAAGGTAGACCAGGGAATAGACCTTTTATATTAGAACATGCACTTGAGGTTGAGGCTCCATACGGAAGCTTGTCAGAGTTACCTTTAGAAGCTTTACTTTTACCAAAAAAATATGGAATAAATGGTAATTTAGAGGTACCCGATTTAACTATAGAAGAACAGGAAGAAGATGAGTCAAACTTAATTACAGAAACGATAGTGGATGATTTAGGAAAAGAAAGAACACTTTATTATTTTTTGAGTGAATATGAATATGACTATGCATTTCTTGATAATACAATATTTACAAATGCTGAGCCTTACCTTACAACACCAAGAAATGAAGTAAGCTTTAATAGAACATTTAAAGATATATTAGAAAATAACATCAAAACTATTAAGCTTGATGATATTTGGAATAAAGAAAAAAAAGAATTAAGGTTAGCAGAAATAGAAGACTTAGTTTATAAAAATACAGACGAATTATTAAGCAAAAATATTATTCCAATTTTTTCTAATTTAGAAGAGGCACAAGATTTATTAATAACAGTTCTTGAAGAACTTCTTGAACCTTTCAAAGGGATAAGGTTTATTGAGAATTCTAGTAACCAGAGGGATTACCCTTTAGCAAATATGGATTACTTAGATGATTCATTTACGTTACAAAATAAATATGCTTTTCCAGAAACCAGAATGGAGAAAATTCAATTATGGTTGACGAAGTATAGATTAATAAAATCGCGTACACAACTGAAACCTCAATATGAATTAAATTACCAACGCTTTTTATTCCCACGTATTCCTGAAGAACTCCATGAGTTTCTTGAGCCAGATGAACGTAGTGAAACTGCTTACTTATCTGAGAGCGATAAAGTGTTATTAGATATAGCTAGTAATGTTAAAATTGTTTCTATGGGATTAGGTGATTTTTTAAGTTTTTGGAACAATACTGAGACAAAAAATGGCGAAATATTATTTATACCATCTTCGAAAAGCTTTAAAAAAATAAACTTACCTTTAATTTCTAAAAAACCCAGAGATCGATTTTATGAGTATCAACAAAATTTTCGAGGTGAGGAGAAACAAAAAGTAAAGAATTATAATTATAGCTATGAAATAAAAAGTTCTATTAATTAATTTTCAGGATATAGTTTAATATAATTTTTATTATTTCTAAGGCTTATAATATATATATATTATATATATAATAAACTAAAGAAAAATTATTTTTCTTTAGTTTACTGAAAAAAAACAATACTAAAATTTTAATTCTGCCGCTTGAACTTTTTCAAATTGTTTTTTCTTAATCACGAAAAAGATTTGAGTAAATAATACAGAAAAAGCAAAAATTATGAAACCAATTACTCTACTTGGGTCTTGTAAAACAATTTCTACATCCGTCTGCCCAAATCCACCAACATTAGGATCTTTTGTTAAAGGTTGATCTAATTTAATAGTGTCTTTCTGTGAAACTACTAATGATAACCCTTTTGGAATAGTTTGTTTAATTTCTGTACCAGTAGAACCTATTATAGTTATTGAAGTTTCACCTTTCTCCAAAGTCTTAATTTCTGTAATTTGACCTTCTGAAGAAGAAGTAACGATATTATTATTACTTTTTTCTCCAGTAGGATATATTTGTCCTCGACCTCTGTTTGCCCCAACATAAATTGGATATTTTAAGAAATTAATTTTCTTATTAGTTGCGGGGTCAGGTGATAAGATCGGAAAAATAATTTCTTGATTCTTATCACCTGCAATTGGACCAACTACTAATATATTATCCTGGGTTGAACTATAAGGAGAGATATAAACACCCTTGCTTTTTTCCTGAATTTCCTTTGAAATTAAATTTTTTGGGGCTAATTTAAAGCCTTCCGGTAAAATAACAACAGCCCCAACGTTTAATCCACTTAGTTGACCATTACTTAGAACTTGTTTAGCATCTTTAGCATAAGGAATTTTTACAGCTGCTTCGAAAACTTTATTTGGTAATATAGCTTTTGGTGATTCTATTTGCACAGGTTTTTCTGCTAAATGACAATTTGCACATGCAATTCTTCCATTTGCTGCACGCGGATTTGTATATGCTTGTTGCGCATAAATTGGATAGGCTTCTGACATCTTAACAGAAAGTGTAAGACTACTAATGATAAAAATAAAGCTTATCATGATAAATTTCATTAGTCTTTTCAAAAGTTCCATATTGAAATTAGGTAAATTAAAAAGTTTTTAATTGATAATCCTTAATAGAAAGAGATTCTAGTAAAAAAAGAGGTTATATAAAGATAATAAGGAATTAATTCCTTATTATCTTTATATAACCTCTTTTTTTACTAAATTAATTGATGTTATGCTTCCTAAAAAATATAACAAAAATAAAGCACCTGATAACAATAATTGTGTTATAGGATCTGCTGAGGGTGTCAATACGGCACCTAATATTGTAGAAAAAAGTATCATCGGTCGCCAATAATTTAACATTTTTATTGGATCAACTATCTTAGATAAACTTAGAATAATTTGAACAATGGGTACTTGAAACACTAATCCTGTGCTAAAAAACAAAGTCGAGACAAAATTAAAATACTGAGTAAAAGACCAAAAAGGCTCGATAACTTCTGCGCCATAAAAAATAAAAAAATTTAAGGCTGCAGGAATCAAAAGAAAGTAAGAGAAGAGTAATCCTAAAACAAATAAAACAATAGAACTAATTAATAAACCGACGATGATATTTTTTTCATTTTTAGTTAAAGCAGGTCTAAAAAAAAAAAGTGTTTGACTTAATAATAACGGGGTAGAAAATAATACACCCGCATAAAATGATATTATTAAAGTCGAAACAAAATATTCGCCTGGCGATAATTGAAAGAATTGTATATTCGAGACAGGACTTTCTAAAATTTTAACTAATAATTTGACATTATAAAATGTAAAAAATGTAATTAAAGATAAAAAACTCAAAATATGAAACAACCGTTGCCTTAGTTCATCAAAATGCTCGTTAAAATATAATTCTGTAATTGAACGTGATGAAGTCTTAATAATATCCGTCATGGAATAAAATTTAAACTTTAATGTTTTAACATTTTCTCTCATAGTTTCTACAAAAAAAATTATTCATGCTTTAAGACTCTATAAATTTAAAAGCCTGTAACTTAGATGATGCTATTTTCATCTCTTGTGAAGCATCAATTTTTTCTTTAGTTGTTTCTGCTAAATCCAAATTTTTTGTAGCTTTAGCTAAAAACTCTTTTGCTTCACTGTAATCTTGTTTTATAATTTCTTCTACCCCACTAATTAGAACTATAACTTCATCATTTTTTATAACAGCAAATCCCCCAAGAACAATAATAGGTGTCCAAGATGAATTAACTTTAATTCTAAGAATTCCGATTTCAAGAGCAGTAATTAAAGGAGCATGGCCTGTAAGAATACCTAATTGACCTGTAAGACTAGGTAGAACTACTTCATCAGCAGAAGTATCCCAAATTAATCCATCTGGAGCAATTACACGAATATTTAAACTCATTGGAAAATTCCCTAATTAATTATTAAAAGTTTTTGCTTTAGAGATTGCTTCATTAATATCGCCAACTAAATAAAAAGCTTGTTCAGGTAAATCATCTAACTCACCACCTAAAATCATATTAAAACCTTTAATTGTATTTTCTAAATCTACATATTTACCAGGTGAGCCAGTAAAGATTTCTGCAACAAAGAATGGTTGTGATAAAAAACGTTCAATTTTTCGAGCACGATCTACAACTAAACGATCTTCTTCAGATAGTTCATCAATCCCTAAAATTGCAATAATATCTTGTAGTTCTTTATAACGTTGTAATGTTTCTTTAACTAACTGAGCTGTTTTATAATGCTCATCACCAACAATTAAAGGTTGTAACATAGTTGAAGTTGAATCTAAAGGATCTACAGCTGGGTAGATTCCTTTAGCAGCTAATCCTCGAGATAATACAGTTGTTGCATCTAAATGAGCAAAAGTTGTGGCTGGGGCTGGATCAGTTAAGTCATCCGCAGGTACATAAACAGCTTGGATAGAAGTAATCGAACCTTGATTAGTTGATGTAATACGTTCTTGTAAAGCACCCATTTCAGTACCTAGAGTCGGTTGGTATCCTACAGCTGATGGCATACGTCCTAATAAGGCTGAAACTTCTGAACCAGCTTGTACAAACCTAAAAATATTATCAATAAATAATAAAACATCCTGTTTATTAATATCACGGAAATACTCAGCCATTGTTAGAGCAGTTAATCCAACACGCATACGTGCACCTGGTGGCTCATTCATTTGACCATACACTAAAGCTACTTTGGATTCTAATAAATTTTTCTCATTTATTACACCGGATTCTTTCATCTCCATGTATAAATCATTACCTTCACGTGTTCTTTCACCTACTCCACCGAAAACAGAAACACCACCATGAGCTTTAGCAATATTATTAATTAGTTCCATAATTAAAACAGTTTTACCTACCCCAGCACCACCAAAAAGTCCAATTTTACCACCTCTACGATAAGGGGCTAATAAATCTACTACTTTAATACCCGTTTCAAAAATCGCTGGTTTAGTCTCAAGATCTGTAAAGGCTGGTGCAGGTCTATGAATAGGTAATGTTTCGTTACCAACCTCATCTCCTAAATTATCTACAGTTTGTCCTAAAACATTAAAAATACGACCAAGAGTTGGTTTCCCTACAGGAACTAGAATTGGCGATTTAGTATCAATAACTTTAACACCTCTCTGTAAACCATCAGTAGCACTCATTGCAATCGCTCTAACTCGGTTATCCCCTAATAATTGTTGTACTTCACAAATAATCACTCCTTCTTTACTTTCTACTTCAAGAGCATTGTAAATTTTTGGTAATATACCTGAAGAAAAGACTGCATCGATAACTGGTCCAATAACTTGTGTTATATAACCCGTATTAACATTTTTATCATTCGTTATTGTTTTTTCAGTCATTTTTTAATTATTTGTATTATTAAATAATAATGAAACCTGAAAATTTTTTAATTAATTTTATTTAAGCTTAAGAACAAAAGTAAAATGAGTCTTATTTTAGACTAAAAATTTTGAATTAATAGATTGTACAAATAAAAAAAAGATCAATAAATTTCGAGTAATAAAAGCTAACTATAAATATTTAAGGTTTTTTAAGAGGAAAGTCGACCTGTTGTTCTTAACCAATTTTGGGCTTCTATATAATTATTTGGAGCAAGATTAATTGCCTGTTTCCAATATTCAGCGGCTTTATTAAAAAGTAATTTAGCCACATCAATATTTTGTTTCTCAGAAGCTTTCACACCTTGGTAATGGTATATAACAGCAATATTATTTAACGCTTGGGGTAAATTTGGGTTTAATTCTAAAGCTTGGTGATAATATTCTAAAGCTTTTAAATACTCCCCATTACTAGAATAGATCAAACCAATATTATATAAAATAAAACTACGATCATAAGGATCTTCTTCCAGTTGCAATGCTTCATAGTAATTTTCTAATGCTTCAGCATATTCACCTTCAGATTGTGCTGACATACCATCTCTATAGTAAAAAAAAGCCTGCTTCTCTTCTTTACTTGCTGGGAAAACTTTTAAAATAATGTCTGCCATAATCGTAAAAGTTTTATCGATAAAATTATCATTTCTCTGTGAACGACTCATATTTTTTCTGTTTTTATATTTTTTATATCTTATTTCTTGAAAAAGTAAAGAAAAAGTATAGTTTAAAAATAAAATAACATTTAAGCTAATATTCTAAGAACATTAATTTTCTACTGATGTAACAAAAGGTAATAAATGTAAATATCTTGCTCTTTTAATAGCTTTTGAAAGTTGTCTTTGTTGTTTTAATGTTAAATTCGTTGAGCGACGTGATTTAATTTTGCCATGTTCTGTTGAAAATGATAAAAGAATATCAACTTGTTTATAATCAATTGTCTCATTTGGTTTCAGTTTAAATGGTTGACGTCTAGTTTTTGTTGGCTTTCCTTTATTTTCATTATTTGGCATCTTATCCTCCTTATTTTATTTCTTTTTGTTGTGTATGTGAATTACAGTTCGGACAAAACTTTTTTAATTCAAGTCTATCTGGAGTATTTCTACGATTTTTTGTTGTTGTATAATCGATTTTTTTTTGGTTTTTTTTGACCGTTGCCCCTTGAATAGAATTAATACCTGTTTTTCCATTAGTGTTTGATGTTTTTTTACAGTTTGTACATCTTAGGGTTATTATAATCCTAGCACCTTTATTTTTTGCCATAGGGTAATTTAAGTAAAAGTATTTTATTAAATGATAATTATTAATAATATTGATATATCTATATCATTACTATTATATAATAATATATTTTTTATTTGGAGATCAAGGGAATCTTTTCCTATATTTAGTTTTATTTTATACGGTTTTTTCTCTTTGACTCATCTCTTGAAAAATTTAACTCTTCGTTATACAATGATCTGGCGATATTGTTTAAGAGTAGAAGACTCTTTTTTTAAATAATATTAAAATTATAGAGAGATTCAAGCAATTTATAGTTTTATTAATTAATCCCAATTTAGGAGGTATATTTATGTTTGAAAGGTTTACTGAAAGGGCTTTACAAGTAATTATGATGTCCCAAGAAGAATCAAGACGTTTAGGTCATAATTTTGTAGGTACAGAACAAATACTTTTAGGCTTATTAGGTGAAGGCTGTGGTGTAACCACTAATGCTGTCAGAGAGTATGGAATTACTATTAGGAAAGTAAGAATAGAAGTAGAAAGACTTATAGGTAAAGGAACAGGATTTGTTGCAATAGAAATCCCCTTTACCCCTAGAGCGAAAAAGGTACTAGAGATGTCTATAAAACAATCTAAGGAGTTAAACCATAGTTATATCAATACTGAGCATATTTTTTTAGCATTATTAAATGATACAGATGGTATATGTTCAAAAGTTTTACAAAACTTAGGTGCAAATATACCTCGAATTAAAGCTTATGTACTTAACGAGTTAGATAAAAACCATGAATCCGGATCTTCAAAAGTATTGGCTAACGTTGGAGCAGGTGACCAAAATCAGACAAAGGATTTATTTCTTTTTGATGATTTAGATAGAGCTTCTTTAACCGCGCCAAACTTATTAGAGTATACAACAGATTTAACAGAAGCAGCTGAACGAGCAAAATTAGATCCTGTTGTTGGTAGACAAAATGAAATTGAACGTGTTATCCAAATATTATCAAGACGTCGCAAAAATAATCCAATTTTAATTGGTGAGCCTGGAGTCGGTAAAACAGCAGTAGCCGAAGGCTTAGCTCAAAGAATTGTTCAGCGTGAAGTTCCTAGTGAAATGCATGACCATAAAATATTTGTGTTAGATATTACGTTACTGTTAGCAGGAACAAAATATCGTGGGGAATTTGAAGAACGTTTAAAAAGAATTGTCCAAGAACTGAAAGAACAAAAAAATATAATTATTGTGATCGACGAAGTCCACACATTAGTTGGGGCTGGTGCAGCAGAAGGAGCATTAGATGCTGCGAATATTTTAAAACCGGCTCTGGCACGTGGGGAATTACAATGTATAGGAGCTACAACAATTGATGAATATCGTCAACATATTGAGAAAGACCCAGCTTTAGAACGCCGTTTCCAACCGGTTTGGGTAAATGAGCCTAGTATCGAGGAAACTATAACTATTTTAAAAGGTTTAAGACTACGTTATGAGCAGCATCATAGATTAGAAATTACAAATGAGGCTTTAACTGCAGCAGCTAATTTAGGTGCTCAATATATAGCTGATCGATTTTTACCTGATAAAGCAATTGATTTAATTGATGAAGGTAGTGCAAGAGTTCGTTTAGTAAATTATCGTCTTCCTGAAGCGGTGCATATTTTAGATAAAGAATTACGAACTATTTTAGATAATAAAGATTTAGCTGTTCGAGAACAAAGGTTTGAAACAGCAACTGAAATTAGAGATGATGAATTAAATTTACGTGCCCAAATGGGTGCTATTATAAAGGCACAAAAAAGAATTGTACCAAAAGGAGTATTAGAAAGATTAAAAGTTGGAGGCCAAGATATTGCTTCAATTGTTGCGTTATGGACTGGTGTTCCAGTGACAAAAATTACCAAGGATGAAAATACTAGATTATTAGAATTAGAAAATGTTCTTCATCAAAGAGTAATTGGGCAAAAAGAAGCTGTTTCAGCTGTAGCTCGAGCTGTAAGAAGAGCTAGAGTTGGGATGCGAAATATGAAACGACCAATTGCAAGTTTCTTCTTTTCCGGTCCTACTGGGGTAGGAAAAACTGAATTAACAAAGACTCTTGCGTCATTCTTTTTTGGAGCAGAAGATGCCATGGTCCGTTTAGATATGTCAGAATTTATGGAGCGTCACACCGTAGCTAAATTAATTGGTTCACCACCAGGTTATATTGGTTATAACGAAGGTGGACAATTAACAGAAGCTGTAAGACGTAAGCCATATACTGTTGTACTATTTGATGAAGTGGAAAAAGCTCACCCGGATGTATTTAATTTATTGCTTCAAATACTTGAGGATGGTCGTTTAACAGATTCTAAAGGAAGAGTTATTGATTTTAAAAATACAATCTTAATAATGACTTCAAATTTAGGGTCTAAAGCAATACAGAATAATGATTTAGCTTCACAAGGAATTGGTTTTGGTGGTGAAACAGGGGATACCAAAAAAACAAAATACGCTCAATTATGTAATACTGTTGGAGAAAGTCTTAAAGCATTCTTTAAACCAGAATTTTTAAACCGTATTGATGAAATAATTGTTTTTGAACAACTAACAAAAAACAATATTAAGCAAATTGCAGTCATTATGGTAAAAGATTTAATAGAAAGAGTTAAAACTGAGAAAGAAATTTCATTATCTTTAACTCCTAGAATGATGGAATTATTAATTGAAGAAGGTTTTAACCCTAGTTATGGTGCTCGACCTTTACGTCGTGCTCTTGTGAAATTAGTTGAAGACAAAGTTTCTCTTGAATATCTACGTTATAAGAAAGATCATGATGACGATGACCCTGTAGATATTTTAGTAGATGTTAATTTTGATAAAGTTAAAGTTTCAATATCAAAAACTATTAAAAAAGAAGAAGAAGAGATTAAAACAGAAGATAAAGAAAAACCAAAAGAAAAACCAAAATATAAAATTTCGCTACCTAGACATAGACAGCCAAAAGAAACTTCTATGTTAACTGAAAAAAAACCAGAAAATAGTCCCTCTGGAGTATAATTATTAGGGACTATATATTTTTAGTATAACAAAAATGTACTTATGTTTTAATATAATAATATTAAAGTTTCACGAAAAAATAAATCGTGAAATGAATTTTTTTTAACTTCTTAATAATACTAATTGGGTCACCTGGGACTTGAACCCAGAACTTTTCGGTTAAAAGCCGATTACTCTACCATTGAGTTAGCAACCCACTATTAATGACATAATAATATATTAACCAAGTATAATTTATATATACACTATACTTGGTTAATATATTGTTAGTATGCTAATCCCATACTACGCGTTGTCTCAGCGGCTAAATAAACACGAACGCTTAAAAAATCTGTTGGGCAAGCTGTTTCACAACGCTTACAACCAACACAATCTTCTGTACGTGGAGCTGAAGCAATTTTTCCTGCTTTACAACCATCCCAAGGAACCATCTCTAATACATCGGTAGGACAAGCAAGAACACATTGCGTGCAACCAATACAAGTATCATAAATATTTACAGAATGTGACATAGCTAATAATTCTTATAAAGAAATTCTATTTTGTTAATTTAAAAGATTAAACAATTAATGCTTAGTAAATAAATTCAGATTTACTAATAATCAATTATAGATTGCATTCTATTGTAACGTAATAAAATTTTAATTGTCAATATGTAATGTATTCACTTATTGTAATAGCATTCGAAGTTATTTACAATACTAATTAATTCCTTTTAATTTTAGAATACGCAAAATTAAAAATATAAGTACGACGTTATCTTAATTAAAATTTATAAAAATAACATTATTGTTACTCACCATTTTATTAATATATAAAATAACTATAATAATTAATAACAGGTTATTATTAACTTATATCTTCGGAAAAATTATAAATATTTTTGAGAAATATACGTTACCTGGGAAGAATTAAAACTTATTTTAAAAAACTATTATGGTTGCAACTTTAGAAAGACGCGAAAGTGAAAAAAGAGATTGGGGAACATTTGCTACATGGATTACTAGTACTGAAAACCGTTTATACATTGGTTGGTTTGGTTGTTTAATGATTCCTACATTATTAACAGCAGCTTCTTGTTACATCATTGCTTTTATCGCAGCACCTCCTGTAGATATTGATGGTATTCGTGAGCCAGTAGCCGGATCTTTATTATACGGTAACAACATCATCAGTGGTGCTGTTATACCTAGTTCAAACGCAATTGGTATTCATTTCTACCCAATTTGGGAAGCTGCTTCAGTTGAAGAATGGTTATACAATGGTGGTCCTTACCAATTAATCGTATTCCATTTCTTAATTGGTGTTGCTTGTTGGATGGGTCGTGAGTGGGAACTTAGCTACCGTTTAGGTATGCGTCCTTGGATTTTCGTAGCATTCTCTGCTCCAGTAGCAGCAGCTTCTGCGGTATTTTTAATCTACCCTATCGGTCAAGGTAGTTTCTCTGACGGTATGCCTTTAGGTATTTCTGGTACATTTAACTTCATGATCGTTTTCCAAGCTGAACATAACATTTTAATGCACCCATTCCATATGGCTGGTGTTGCTGGTGTTTTCGGTGGTTCATTATTCAGTGCTATGCATGGTTCTTTAGTAACTTCAAGTTTAATCCGTGAAACAAGTGAAGTTGAATCTGTTAACTACGGTTACAAATTCGGACAAGAAGAAGAAACTTATAACATTGTAGCTGCACATGGTTACTTTGGTCGTTTAATCTTCCAGTACGCTAGTTTCAACAACTCTAGAGCTTTACATTTCTTCCTTGCAGCATGGCCTGTAGTTGGGATTTGGTTAACAGCTTTAGGTGTTAGTACTATGGCATTTAACTTAAATGGTTTTAACTTTAACCAATCTGTTGTAGATAGTGAAGGTCGTGTTATTAACACATGGGCTGATATCATCAACCGTGCAGATTTAGGTATGGAAGTAATGCATGAACGTAACGCTCATAATTTCCCATTAGATTTAGCATCTAACGAAATTCTTCCTGTTGCGATTTCTGCTCCTTCTGTTGTTGGTTAATTCAATTAAAATAATCAGATTTACTTCTGTATTATTATTTTATCTCTAACTACTTTTTTTATTAGATAAAAGAGATAGATCAGTAGAGTAATAAGAGGTTTTATACTTCTTATTACTCTATTTATACTCCATTTAACATAATATATTTTTATTCTAATATTCCTAAGTGTTTTTAAAAAATAGAAAAGCTTCTTCTAATTTAAGATGGCTATAATCCATTTCTCCTAACATAATCGTTGAAAGAAATGACATAAAATTAATGATATTATATTTTATAAGTCATATATACTTAAACTTAAAATAGATAAATAGTCACAAGATAATTTATAAGCTTTTTTTTCGCTTATAATAAATTAATTTTGTTGTAGAATGGAAATAAAAAGAAAATTTAGGTATTAGGTAATTTATTATAGCGCTTGAAAAAGATAAAGAAATGCTGGGGAAAAGGATCTGAAGAAGAATTAAATCAATTGGTATTCTATGAGACCTTTTATATTTTCTAGTAAGGTTAAGATATATAAACGACCTTACTGGAAAATACAAAAGTTATCTTTATCGAATTAATTTTATAATTTACAAAACAGATTATTCGACTATATTGTAAATACCATTAAATAAATTCCAAGTATGTCAAAACTGCTTAATAATATTCCGTTATTCTAATTATAAACTAAATACACTACTAGCTGTAATATCAGCGTCTATAATTGTAACTAGATCTGCCTTCGTAAGTACACGTCCCCCACTATCAAAATTACGGTTTGCTTGTCTCATTCGAGCTCTGTCTAAAGAATTTCTTATGCTTCGAGCATTCGCAAATAATGGCTGTTCACGACGTTTTAAAATATAATTTAAAAATGCCGGTTCAGCTTCAGGAGAAAACTGATATTGTTGTTCTTCCAACATCATTTTCGCGATTATAAGTAATTCATCTGGAGAATAATCTGGGAAATCTACATGGTTTGCTATTCGCGAAGATAATCCTGGGTTAGAACTATAAAATTGTTCCATACGCTCTTTATAGCCCGCAAAAATAATTACTAAATCATCACGTTGGTTTTCCATTACTTGTAAAAGAATTTCAATTGCTTCACTACCATAATCTCTTTCATTATCTGGCTTATATAAATAATAAGCTTCATCAATAAATAAAAGACCACCCATTGCTTTTTTTAGTACCTCTTTAGTTTTTGGAGCAGTATGTCCAATATACTGTCCAACTAAATCATCTCTAGTTACAGTTAATAAATGTCCTTTTTTTGAATGACCTAACTTAAAAAGAATATCAGCCATACGTGTAGCAACAGTAGTTTTACCTGTACCGGGACTACCAGTAAAAGACATATGTAAACCTGGGTTCCCAGTTGTGAAACCTAGATTTTCTCTTAATTTGTCTATAACTAACAACGCTGAAATTTCTTGAATTCTTGTTTTAACAGGTATTAAACCAACTAATTCTTCTTCTAATATATCAATTATCGTTTTTATCTGTGTATCTAAGTAGACTTGTTTTAAGTTTAAATTTTTTTCTAAAGATAAATTTTCTAAGTTTTTTGTTGTTTCCATATATTCTTCACTCCTTAGTAAAAATATTTATTGATTGTTTAAAAAGTACTTTATTAATTAATATGATTAAAGATTTTAAATATAGAATTTTTTAAGAAAAAATTTCTATTTGTCCAAAATTTATTAAACTTGATTTTCATTACCTTGCTTAAAATATTGAAAAATAATTAAGGTACTTTTGTAAAAAATAAAAATAGTTATCTTATTTTTTATTTTATTTCTTAGTTTGAATTATAATAAAAGTATTAATAAATGATTTTTTAGTCTCGCGGGTTTAAATAAGTATTATTAATAAGTATTTACGTTTTTATGTATGCAAAAATACCTAGATAATTATTCAGGAGAAAAATCATATGAATTGGCAAGTTATTGGTCAAGTAATTACTGCAACACTAATTATTGTATCAGGCCCGCTTATTATTTTTATAGCAAAAAAAGCTGATTTATAAATTTTTATAAATAGTATCTAGGCTAATTTTTTGCGTTTCTGAGGCGCTTGAGTCATTAGGTTGTACAAATAATTTGCAATGACATTCTTTCCTTTCACGCATTGAAACACAAGGGCAAATCCAATAATTTAGTTCAATTTCAGCTTTTTCACTACGAAAATTTCTACAAGGACATAATGGAACTCCATACTTATCTTTATAAGTAGCTAACCCTGTAATAATTACAGAAGTTATTGAAGGGTCTAAGCAAAAAAAAGTATTAGTTTGTTTAGCGTAGATTTCTGCAAAGGTATGCATTTCTTTTAGACGATTATAAAAATTTTCACTCTTTGTTGAATGCATTTGTATAGTTTAAATTTAGTCTTAAATCTATGTGTTAGTATCGTTTACTACAAAATTTATTAATGAAAAATATTATGTTAATTAATTATTTACCTTCAATTTTAGTCCCTTTAGTTGGGCTAGTTTTTCCTGCCGTTGCTATGGGCTTATTATTTATCTACATTGAAAAAGACACCATTGAATAACTTTCGAAATTTCCTAGGTTCTCTAAATTAGAGAACCTAGGAAATTTCGAAAGTTATTCAATGGTGTCTTTTTCAATGTAGATAAATAATAAGCCCATAGCAATTGATTGTTAAAGTGAAGACCCTAGCCCAGAATAAGAACCAAAAATAAAAGTACCTACAACTACTATAACTCCTAAGCCACCAACTAATGCAACTAACCAAAGTGGTATTCTTCCTGTTCCTGCCATAATATTCTCTTACTCCTATATCTTTTCTTAACCTTATAAAAATTCTAGCTAGTAATTATAAGTACAAAATTCCTTAGTTAAAGAAATAACTAGAGAAAAGTACTGCTAATATGAAAAATAATAATAAACCCCAGTATAAAGATGTACGACTTATTTCAACTTCTTGCTTATTAGGATTTGGACCTGTCATTGAATAAACTCCTATCGTTGGATAAATTGCATTGATGTAATTGCACCTATAAAGAATATCGTTGGGACAGCTAAACCATGTATAGCAAGCCAACGAAAAGTAAAAATAGGGTAAGCTACAGGTTGATTTGTATTTCTAGTCACGTATTTCTCCTAAATTTTATATATTTTTTATAATCCTCTTGTTAAGTCTTCTAATTCTTGCTTAGCACTAAATCTATCATTTACTAACGGAACTTGTTGTCTGTCCTGTGTAAAGTATTCATTAGGTCTAGGAGTTCCAAAAACATCATAGGCTAAACCAGTACTTATAAATAACCAACCAGAAATAAATAAAGAAGGAATTGTAATACTATGAATAATCCAATAGCGTACACTTGTTATGATATCAGAAAAAGGACGTTCCCCTGTTGAACCACCAGACATTTTAAAACTTTCTCCATTTTATAAAAATATATTATACCTTTCTTGTTTATAAGTTTATAAGTATAACAAAGTTATTTCTCATTCCTATTAAAATCTTGTTTTTCTCGTAAAATCTAATTGGGTTAAAAAGTTTTTAAGTGGAAATTTTTATTGTTAGCGAGCAGCGAGAATCGAACTCGCATCAATAGCTTGGAAGGCTATGGTTTTACCACTAAACTATGCTCGCACTTATAACCTACTATAATATAATTTATTTATGTTTATTAGTTTTATTCTAACTAAAAGATAAATAAATAAATAAGTAGTTTTAAAATAAATATTATCTAGACTAATTTTAATAAATTAAAGTCCTTCTAGATTAATATTTAAAAATCTTGCTAATTCAGATGCTTCATTTTCCAAAATTTCTAAAGATCTTGGTTGTTCTACAGGTGTTAGTGGAATTTCTCGTTGATCCTTTGTACATAAATAAATAACACGCTTGGGATTAATACCATCTTGGATATTTAGTTTAATACTTTTAATATTTTTGAAGGCATATACTAATAATATCTGACGATTTTTTCCTGGGAATCCACGTCTTACTATTCTAATCAATTCATTTTGTTTATCAAATTCATTATACCCACTGCCAATATCCCAAAAAACTGTAAGTCCAATATATATACTTAAACTGATGGCAACAACTCCATAGAATGTCATAACCAGCCCTTGAGGTAAAAAGGATAATTCTGTTGAGTTAATAAAAAATAATAAATTCTTTTGAAAATAACTTGAAATACCTGTAAGTAAAAACCCTAATCCCCCAAAAAATAAAATAAATGTCCAAAAATAATTGCTAAAACGTCTAGAACCTACTACAATATCACGTTTTAATAAGTTATTAATTTTCTCAGTACTCATAATTACTTTTTTCTTAACAGTATAGAATTTATAAATGTTTAGATTAAAATTCTAAATTTAATTTAAATATTAACAAGACTAAAAGGAATTAAATTAATTTAATTCCTTTTAGGCCTAAAAACAAACCAGATGCAAGTACAAAGGCGATACCTAACAATAAAACATAATCAATAAGAACACTCATTTTTTTTCCTTGTCTAAAAATTATAAAAAATGATATAATATACTATTATATATCTAAAACCAAAAAATACACTAATTTAATTGGCTCAACTGGTTCAAAAAATAAAATTTCTCATTCACTGGAATCCTAAATTATTCTCTTTTAAAAAGATATAAATATTTTTATATAATAAAGTTTTACAAAATACTTATGACAAGTTTTATTAAACCTTACAACGATGATCCTTCGGTTGGGCACTTATCAACACCAGTCACTTCATCAGCAGCAACAAAAGCTTATTTAGGTAGTTTACCAGCTTATAGAAAGGGACTATCTCCTCTTTTACGAGGATTAGAAATTGGTATGGCACATGGTTATTTATTACTAGGACCTTTTGAAAAATTAGGACCATTAAGAGCATCTGAAATTTCACTTTTAATTGGATTTCTATCTTCTGTAGGTTTAGTAACCTTATTAACTGTTTGCTTAGCTATGTATGGAAAAGTAACTTTCCAAGATTCTGAAGTTATTAATAAAAATGATTTATTGAATGGTAAAAATTGGAATCAATTCACTTCTGGATTTTTTATTGGGTCGTTTGGAGGCGTTAGTTTTGCTTATTTAATACTTCTTAATTTAGATTATTAGTTAAGTAGTTTTTGAACACCTAAAAATTTTAGGTGTTCAAAAACTACTTAACTAATAATCTAAATTAAGAAATTTAACATATAGACGAGTTTTTAATATAGCAAAACAATATTTATAAAATTTGCCAGATAATTGCAACTCATTGATTTTCAAGTTAACAAGTAATGTTAAACGTTTACTAATATTCCTATCACTAATTATGACTGAATTCAGACGTTTTGAATATAATTCATCTTTGATCATAAGAATAGATACAAATGAAACTCCTAACCCCGCTTGAACTCCACGTTTAATAGCTTCAATAGAATTGAGTTCAAGTTTTATTTTTAATTTGTCAGTTTCAATATTAAATTTTTTTAAAACCTCATCCATTAATTTCCTACCTACAAAATCAGGTTTTAGAGCAATAAAATCTAAATTATATAATTTTTCTTTAGTTATAGTAGAAATATCCTTAAATTCATGGGATTTAGGTACAATTAAAACTATTTCTTCTTTGAAATAAGGTTTACTATATAATGAGTTATATAATTCCTTAGGTATTTCTTCTTCTTCAACAATTCCTATATCAACTTTACCATTAACAATATTCCAAGATATACAACTCGTGCAATCAATTTCTAGCTTGACATGTGTATATGAATAGCGCCTACAAAATAAGTCAATAATTTTTGGTAATATATATGTTCCTACTATTTCATTAGAGCCAATAGTCAGACTAATTCTCTTTAATTTTTTTAAATAAACAACCGCCTTATCGGCTTCTTCGCATAATCTTAAAATTCTATCAGCGTAATCTAGTATTAATTCTCCGGTAAAGGTAAAATAAATTTGTTTTTTTCTTCGGTCTAAAATTGGAGAATCAATCTCATATTCTAATTTTTGGATTTGTAAACTGAGTGCTGGTTGTGAAAGATATAATTTTTTAGCTGCTTGCTTTATGGTAGTTTCATTTTTTATTGCTTGAATAATTCTTAATTGTTCAAGGTTAAATGGGAAATATTTCATTTTGCATTAATATACTCCGAATCTTTATAGAAATTTTATACTAGATTATAATTCTCTTTTATTGATATATCAAACCATTAAATATTATTA